CGGAACGACAGTTTTGCTACATTAATTCATTTTAGGGTGACTTTTCAAGTTGAAGGATTTTACCAATAGTTTCCGAAGGATCAAACCCATCAATTTTCCATCAAAATATAGGAACGAGATAAAAATAGGTACACACAGATGAACTGGATTTCTAGCCAAATCTGCATGAACGGCTGATTTCGTCAGAATCTACCCATGACGTAGTAGGAGAAGAAATTTTCTAAAATTTATGCGAAAGTGAAAATTACATGATGTAGATAAGTAGATATGAAGTAAAGAAGGTATCTACCAAATCCCGTTTACCTCTGTTTTACGCGTACGCTATTGGTCGAACAATTCTTCAAAATTGCGATACGGTAAGAGTAATTTGCCGATGCACCTATTCATTTAATGCAGGGAAGTTTTTGTGCTCCCACGCGCTCGCGGGACGCTGCGAAAAACAAATACGATGTCACCGAAGCACTTGAATGACTAAATTGTTTCTTGAACGAATCACACTCCTTCGTATACATCGGGAGTCCATTGATGGAACGGAACAAGGGAAGGTTTGGACGCCGTTCCGGCTATGGTAAATGCAATAGAGATGCGAATTATAGCGAGAGATTGACTTAGCGGCAGTGCATCGGCTATTTTACCAAACTGAAGCTGTCCGCCAGAAATTCCATATAACAAGGAGAAACCATATAGCAGAAAAGACGAGCTCGCCCCACTCATCAGTAAAAACTTCGTAGTTGCTTCATTCGATCTTATATCCCTTTTAGTATATCCAGACAAGAAGCAAGAAGATAGGCTTGGGAATTCCAACGCCACATAAAGGGTGACCAAATCGTTTGCCCAACGCAGAACCATTCCGCCCGAACCTGCAGTTAATACGAAAAACGAAAATTCTGCCAAAACCGTTTTTGAACATCTTATGTAATCAACTGACAACAAAACAGATAATAGCGAACAAATTAAAATAAAAAACCTAAAAACATAACTAAAATTACTGATCCGATGATTTCCAAAAGCGATGGGGGCGGAGTGGACCCCCCATTGGGATAACGAAATAACCGCACTGATTAGCATAGATATTAGTGAAATTCTGTGAAGCAAAATTGTATTTTTCCCCCTGTTTGGTAAATCGAGCACAATAACTGCAATTAAACTGATAATCAAAATACGTTCCGGCAAAATTGGCAGATTACCCAGTAAAAGAAAGAAATCCGGGGAAAGAAAATTAGTGTAATTCGTAATAAAAATCAGGATAATATTTGAGGATGGGTAACTTTCTGCCACACCGATTTCGAAACGAAATGAGCAGGTGAAGTACTTTCATATCTATGTGGTTTTACAATTTGTATTAGCGGGCTATTCCTATTTTTCGTCACCAAATCAATTTGGTAGCTATTTTTAGTGAATTGGAAAGGGGAGAAATAAAATTTCAAACAGATTTGTTAGACTTGTTTTTTTAACGCGACAAATTTTAACGAAACAGATTCGATTAGGCTTAAATGCCAAAATCTTTGACTTGTTTCGAAGGAGTTGAGCTTGCTAGACGTAGAAACCATTTTTGGCAATTCTCGGTCAAACCTATGCCGTAAAAGACGTATTGTACTTTTATGCTTACCCGCCAACGTACTATCACGCGAAAGTCGTAATATATATCTCAACCTACGCAATCCATCTCGATTTATTGAAGCACTATGATACAAGGAAAAAGTATTCCAAATTCTCGAAAACCTGTTCAAAATCTCATCATCTGCTAATACAGCCCAAGCTAATTTACTAACTGGATGTCCGGCACTATCACAAAACTTCTCTTTCTCTAAGAGTTTGACTAGTAATGAAATTGGAACCCTGGGATGAATTCCTTTTCCGCCTGAAATACTGCTGCTGCTGCAAGGATCCACTGCGGTTTCAACCCAGACGTTTTTTGAGACTGGCTGAATAATTGAAATATAACCCAAGAATAAAACACAGCTGGCGGATAATAAATTGATACGTATTTGAGTAAATTCAATTGGATAATGAAAGTGAGATCGATAAAATATTGAAATGTAGTAAATCCATTTTTTCGCGAAATATTGAGTTCCACGAAAAGCTATGATAGATTTGTTTTTAAATCTCGCAAAGTGAATGCACAGAATTCGAGTAAGGCAATGGTCGATGTTCATCGCGTCTGATTGAGAGCTATATTCAGAAACACGTATTTTCTTCCTAGTCATGTTATTTCGATCGGGAGATACAAAATATATTGGGTTCGACTTATGCATTTGTGTCCATAAAGCTAACGGTATTAAATCAATTTCGTATGTGTAAAAATTTTGGAGTAGCATATCAATACTTCTTCGATCTCTTCGATTCCAAGATCGGGGCTGAGTAAATTCTCCACACAAAGTTTTGTACGTGTGAAAAACTATCCTCAATAGATGTATAAATGGCACATCCCTAATTTGTCGACGAAACAGGCGAACCAGAGTTTCTAGGTGAAGATTCTGTGACATCTCCAGCTCTAAAACGTGACTAGATTTTGGTAATCTATCTTCCAAAAATAAAAATATTGAATGAATAGACTTTGAAATTTTTGAGTTGTTATTTGTTTCAGCGGCTAACCGACACAGAAGAGGTACCCCCAAAATTAGACATACTGTTTGTAGAAGTACATGCAGATGTAAATCTATGCTAAGTCGACTGCTTCATTTTCAAACAAATTCTGAATAGAAAATCTCTGAATAATCCTGGTAACGCACACTATCAATTGAACGCTTTGTTGCTGCTGCGCTACACGCCCCAAGAACTAAATTGATGCCTCGTCTATCTAAACAATGCTTACAAGCAACTGAATAGAAATTATCTCTAAATAAGAAAAGAAATAGATATGGGAAACAATCTCGATTAACGCTAAGTCCTTCGCTGTTCTTTAATACATCAAATTTAGGAGGGGGTCCAGAAGTCGTCTTCATCGCAGTAACTCCCAAGCGTTACTTTCCGTAATGAAATTTCTCCAAAAGATTCAATGTATTAATAGTTATATTTCCATTATACAAATGAAATAGGAGAAGGAGCTGCAATTGTTTAACCACGGTGGCGAAGAAGTTGAATCACCTATTTCATCGGACAATGTGAAACCCAAGGGTAGTAAATACTTACTTATTAGGTTTCTACCGGGGAAGCATCCACTCAAGCAAAATCTTTTTTGATTCGATCCTAAATAAAATGCCGAGCTCCAATCATTTTTCGAAAAAGGTTGTAAGGAGTTAGACCAAATTTCTAATGTGAAATCGGTGGTCAAACCCTAACCCAACATTGAGTTGGAAGGAAAGATTTGTCCCGGTAGTAATCATGTCATTGGTGTGAACTACCTGCGTCTCCCCCCCCTCTTCCAATTTTTAATAACACCCATAAAGATATGTCCGATATCACTTCTTTCAAAGTAGGTTTTTACGGAAAACCAGTAGTCCCTTCGAGATATTCTACTTCTTAAGGGAATGCCAAATATGGCGTAGATGTAGAGTATAAGTAAAAGAGAGGGGTAATACAGAAGCACCTGAAAATTGCTGTAAACTGGGCCCATTAGATTCTCCTGAAATTTGATTTTTAATTAGAGGTCGATTCCGACTTGTTCAAGCACCTTCGCCCGTTTCAAAATATCACGAACAGTTTTTGTCGATTGCGCCCCTTCTTTAAGGAGAGCAATAATAGCGAAGGGATCCAATTGGGTTTGCTCTTTGCGGGGGTTGTAAAAACCAACCTCCTTAATGGCTTCCCCTTCTCGCCGAGATTTGGTATCAATTGCAATTATTCGATAAGTAACCTATCGGGATAGGTGGATGCACGCGGGATAACCCCCCCCCCCCGCGAAGCCGTATGTGAAACGTTGAATTCATACGGCTTGGAGCACAACTTCGATCGAATAGACAACTTCCTATCCAATTGATAGAAGGATACTTCTAACTCATATGTGTACGACACAAAATTTTTTCCATTTAAATTTTTTTTTCATTTATTGAGTTATCTCCTCACGAATTATCCTTTCGTAGGAAACATTACTATGAGGTGAATAGGGAAACAAAGGTGAATAGGGAAACAGGCTTACCCGCCCCCCCCCCGCCTCTCTTCTTTTTATTTACCCAATAATAAGTTCAACTGGATATTGGAAATTCCCTCGTTCGCAGATCGAGTTCGACAATCCTTAGGTTTAGGCCTAACCCCGGGGGCTCTCTAAATTGAGAGTTGGTAGCAGCAGGACCCACTCTCATCAACCCCTAAGAAGAAATTTGCAGAGTAATTTTTTTTTATTATACATCTGGTTGTAGACGAAATGAGACTCAATCGAGATGAGGCGGTTGGGTCGTCTGAGCCCAGTAATACTAAGCCAATCCCATCGAAATTCAGTTTTGAGTCCCCGGTAAGGGGGTAGTAACGGACTAATGAGGCCTCACCGCGTTACTTCGTGGAAATAACCATAGATACAACTTCTCCCCAAAAATAGAACTAGATTCAAATATATGGATATTCTTCAAGCTTCATTGGGTAATGGGTTTTAACAAATGTCGAAGCAAGGACGTCCCACCCCTTGAGTAGAACTGGCGGATACTAGATTCCGCGAAGACGATCTCGATGTTCGAGTCACACGTTGCTTCTTACCGTGTCGCTTCAAGCGGAGTTTTACCATAATATCTAAAAACCAAGAATTTTTTTATTTGCTAAATACTTATTGCTCCGATATCTTCGATTGATATTTCCGGTACGAACTTTCCGACGCATTCCCAAAATTAAGTTAAATGGACTATAACTTGTGTCAAATGATTACCTCGCGTTTCATCAAATTAAGAGCTTGATTTTTCTTTAGCCGCATACGTTACATCAATTGTAATTTCTGGGATATTGTTTCGTTTTGCGAAGACTTCGGTATTTTTCTTGGTTCTCCCCCTTACAAAACCAGGAATTTTCTTTGGTTCAGACTCAGCTTCGGGAGTCCAGTTAAGATCTTTTCCATCTGTTGATAGGGACTTAGTGCTTACTTCCTTGGTGTCATGCCCCCCGAAAACATCCAGTAAATGATCTTCCATACCCAGATTAAACGAATTATATATTAGATCAGCTATTTGATTGGTTCCTTCGTAACCTAAAAATGGTCGATATCCCAGAGGAAAATTCTGAATATGAACTGGTGAAGAAATGACCCCGCACGGAATATCAATACGTTTGCCAATATGACGCTCCATTTGAGTCCCAAATATGGCGGAGGGTTCAATACGGGCTATCGTATCTCCAACCTCGGTATGATCCTCCGTAACTACTACTTCATCGCATAAACCCTGAACCTGCTCATTAAACCGTTCTGCATCATGCTTGCAATACGTGCCTGCGCAACTAACGCGAATTCCCATTTCTTTAACGAGTATTTTAGTAATTGAGGCTGCATGAGTTGCATCACCAAAAATTGCTGCTTCTTTTCCAGCCAGATTTTGACAATCAATAGACTTTGAAAACCAAGCTGCTTGAGAAACAAATTTAGTTTGATTGTCAACATATATCTTGTAGCTAAATCTCTTTTCTGATAGTGCGGAAGCCCATACATTCACAAGCTTTCCGGTCTGTGCAATGAAGTCGGCTGTGTTTGAAATCCCCATGGGAGTTATAGATACGTGAGGCATTCCATACTCTTTTTCCAAAGAAGTTGCTGTCATCAAACCCACTTCTCGATAAGGAACTATATTAAACCAAGCTCGTGGCAAATCCTTCAAAAAGTTAAGAGACCCTCCCTCTGGGATTACTTGATTGACCGCAATTCCCGACTCTCCAGGTAGACGTTTCAATTCGCGACAGTCATGTTGATTATGAAAGCCTAAGGTAAAAATTCCTATAATATTTGCTGAAGGTCCGTTTGTCACGGATCGATCCAAAGTACTTTGCCTACGAGCCCTATCCAAATGAAATCGAGTTATTTGTTCCAAGGTTCTATCCGCCGCTTGAAGCTCATTGACTCGGTGGTAATTAACATCCGCGGGAATTACATCAGACTCGGAAGACAAAGAAGCTCGATCCACAAAATTTTGTAGATCCTCCTGTGAAATACTAGAGGTACACGTAGGTGTTAAAACGATTAAGTCGGGGTGTTATTCCTCATCTTTTCGGCTTATGTTATTTATAACCTTTTCTTGAGACCCACGCGCTAATACGTGGCGGTCCACTACACTAGCAGTTACTGGGGTGAAATCCCTTTCCCTCTCCGACGTAGAACGCATTGCGTTGAAATAGTCATCTCCCAAAGGGGCATGCATTATAGCATGTACGTTCCTGAAAGAACTAGCTACCCGTGAAGTACCTATGTGGGCAGGTCCAGCATACATCCAATAAGCTAATTTCATAATTTGATTTTGGTATCATTTTGTTATTTCGCATCACAAAGGGATCTATTGCTATATGCGGCTTATCATCATAATATAAACTGGAAGATCCATTGGGGGGAACTATTATATCGAGTATATCGAGTATATCGAGGGAGGGGGTAGATAGGGAATCGAAGCTAGAAGTAAGTAAGATTTACGGCTTCTTTCATTTCCAGTATATGGGAATGCAAGATATTTTTTTTTTCGGAAAAAAAAATCTGGGACGGAAGGATTCGAACCTCCGAGTGGCGGGACCAAAACCCGCTGCCTTACCGCTTGGCCACGCCCCACAAATGATCGGTATATTGACTATCTCACACTTCGGGTTTCCTGTCAACCGGCTTTTTTAGTTATCTGCTCGGCTAGAATGGAGCAGCTGCGGGAAAAGGTTGGAGTAGTTTGGAACTACTGGTATTTAGGAAAACTAATAAAGGGGGAATAGTTAAGTAGAAACCCAGTCAGACATCATTTTGGTCCGGTAATATTTTGATTCGGCAAATCAAAATCATTTGAATGAGGGGACGTATAATAATATATACCTGACAGGTCAACTAATTGAAAGATGATGTGTAACCATGTCGGAGGGAAATTACTTGTTACATTACTGGAGAATAAAGATGATAGCTTTGTACGACATCTATCTAGAAAATTCCATTCACCTAAATGATGCCTCTTTTGCCAAATTACCCGAAGCTTACGCGATATTCGATCCAATTGTGGATGTAATGCCGGTAATACCCGTATTCTTCCTCCTTCTGGCCTTCGTTTGGCAAGCCGCAGTGAGTTTTCGATAATAAGTACTAGGGGATTGCTCAAGTCTAGAATGCCCCGCTCCTTACGGGGTGGCATAGAAAAAAGTTGTGAAACAGTTGAGGTTGGGGAAGTGAAAAGGGTGGATGAGGGTCGCTGCAATTCAAGCGAGAAACTCATTTTGGTATATTGCCAACCTCTTATATGGCATCGCACGGTTAGAAATATTGGTACCAACGCATTCACTTCTGTTTCGGAAAGGTGAGATTGGATGCCCGCAGCTTCCTCGAGACTGGCAAACATAAATTTTTTAATGAGTTAAATATTTATGCAATTTTTATTTTCACCTATTGAAGTAATAAAAGAAAAAAGAGAATACTAAATGGAGTAAATATAATTAATTTGTTGAAGTGACGTCTCGCGGAGGCCGGGTTCCGTTGCCAAGTTCAGGGAAGAAGTCATATCCGTACATTCAAACAAATATAAATGATAGGGATAGATAGATGTTCCAAACAAGGGAAAGTTGGTCCATCTTATTTTATCCCTAGTTCTAGAAAACATGGAGATGTTATCACGCTTACCCTCAAACTATTTGTCTATGCAGTAGTGATCTTCTTCGTCTCGCTCTTCGTTTTTGGATTTTTATCAAATGATCCCGGACGAAACCCCGGCCGTAGGGATTAGGTAGAAATCAATTTCTCAATTGCTTTGCTGAGACAAGTTTTTCAACCCACCAGTTTCTTCAATTTATTAAGAAGGGAGAGAGAGGGATTCGAACCCTCGGTACATATGGTACAACGGATTAGCAATCCGACGCCTTAGACCCCTCAGCCACCTCTCCGAAAAACTAGAGATATTTCTTCCCCAAATTCTAACACGAAGCTAGAGTGTAAGTCTATACCTACAATTTACATATGCAGTACAGTTTGTGGGGGGGATGGCTTTGCTCGCGTGCATATTACTCGATTTGACGGAGTCAAATTCCGACTTACTTCTGATTCTAATTGGAAATTTCCCTTATCTGTTTTTTGCCAGCCCCTTTTTTTAGTAAATGATGCAAGAAATAATGAATTCGTAACCGAATCTATTTGAGTACAAACCAAAAATTTAGCTCAAAATGATTCAATATTTTCTAGCCTAGACAAAATTAACAAATTTGGTTCTGCTAACTAAACCAAATTGATTACCAGTACGGTGCAATGGTCAATTTCGTAGTTGAAATGCTTGTCATGGAGGCAGAGCAAAATAATTTCACTTTATGAATTTGATGCCATCGGTTTCTCCCACCTACCCACTTTTTCGTATAAGTGAAAAAAGAAGTTAAATAAATATATTTATTTAATTTTTTATAAAATTTCTTGGTATCGGTATATATTTATGAAAAACGATAGAAGGAGGGGTAATGAATCTAGAAATAATTGCGCAACTTGCTATTTTGGCATTGGTGGTTGCATCAGGACCCTTAGTAATTGCGCTATTGGCAGCTCGAAGGGGTAATCTGTGACGCGGGCAGCACAACCATTGAATGAAATCAAATGAATACCTATTTTCTATATAGATATATACGAAGATAGGGAATGGGTGGGGTAGAGTGGGGGGGGGCGGGAGCTCCTCCTATGACCAAATGTAGGTACGTTTGGAACGTCTCACCGATGTACATATAGCTCGTATAATACAATTGTACCATCGCGGGTATAGTTTAGTGGTAAAAGTGTGATTCGTTTCATATTGATTTTAATAGTTAAGGGATCTCTCAAGTTGAATCTCAACTAAATCAAAAAGCTTTATTTCTACATAAGTACGTCGATTTTCCCATACCAATTATTGATAATGATATGGAAAAGGAATGCGCCATTTCTGTTACCCTCGTACTTCGGAAGTCGTACCGGTTAGTGACGAAGCAGGATTATTCTGGTATGCAAAAGACTTGGGACGATTTCGTGAGAAAATAAAATGAGAATCTATGGGTAGACATCTAAAATATTTGTTTCATCGTAACTGAACCTTGGATAAAAAAAGTCCAAGCTTGAAAGTTATGAATAGATTGATCCCGGTTTATCGGGATTGTCACGCACTTTTTCGATTGGGCGATAACAATTGCTTCCAAAACTCGGTGAAAAATATTTTCCTAAGGATTTTTGAGAGTAAAAATAAAGAACGAAGTAAATGAGAGAGTAAAAATCAATTGGTAAAACTAATTTTTTTCTTTCAAGGGATGATCTAAGAAGTATATCCATGCTATACGACCAAAACGTAAGCAAGACTGACATAGATTTTATGGATACCCCTGACTCGAAGTGGGGCGGCTTCCCCCTCTTCGAGAGGTGGAAAAAAAAAGGGGGGAAGGAAATTTACCAAATATTTCAGTATGGAGAAAACCTCGATCCCCGAGAAAGTAATTTTAATATGTGTTACCTCCAATTGAGGCAAGAGAGACAACCCTTTTGTCCTCCGATTGTTTTGTTTAACTAGGTTGGTATGTGTAGATGACTTATTCGCCAGTTTTGCACTACTTATACTTGCCATAAAGGAGCCGAATGGGCGGAAACTACCATGTTCGGTTCTGGATTAGCGACGTCATGGCCAGTTGTTCTCGTCGACTATAACCTTTAGCCTTCCAAGCTACTGATGCGGGTTCGATTCCCGCTACCCGCTGGTGATACTGGGAATCCCGGAGCCCTTAATCGAATTAACCCCCCCACCCGTGGATTGCGTCGTGAACAAACTAAAGTTAGCGTTTGTTCACGACTTGGGAACTAATCCGTCGGCATATTCGTCGCCAACCGAAAAGATAAAAGAACAGACGTCCATCGTCTAATGGATAGGACAGAGGTCTTCTAAACCTTAAGTATAGGTTCAAATCCTATTGGGCGTAATTCCACCATGTTTGAGATTATTATGTCGGCGTAAATGAAGTAGAAGTGGTTGGATGGTGCTTGGAAGTTACTCCCCGGGTGCAACCTGCAACCTTGTTACTCATTTTTCCTGCAATAAAAAAATTTCTGTCGACTCCTTAATAGCTTCCCTCAAAAGTGTTTCCGCTTGTTCTGTAGACACTTTTGTGGAACGAGTAATTTCACCAAATTGAGGTTTACTGGTTATTACATACTCGCGGAGCTGAACCAGGAATCGTTTGACCTGTTCAACTTCTGGTATATCCAAATATCCGTTGACTCCAGTGTAAGTGGTGGCCACCTGTTCCTCTACTGATAATGGGGCTGATTGAGACTGTTTAAGCAGTTCACGCAATCGCTGGCCCCTAGCTAGCTGATTCTGAGTAGTCTTATCAAGATCGGAAGCGAATTGCGCGAAAGCCTCCAACTCTGCGAATTGCGCTAATTCCAATTTCAATTTGCCGGCCACCTGTTTCATAGCTTTTATTTGAGCTGCGGAGCCCACTCTTGACACGGAAATCCCCACATTTATTGCTGGTCGAATCCCAGCATTAAATAGATCTGCTGATAAAAAAATTTGGCCATCAGTAATAGAAATAACATTGGTGGGGATGTAAGCTGAGACATCCCCCGCCTGCGTCTCAACGATAGGTAAGGCGGTCATGCTGCCCTCCCCTAATTGGAGACTTAACTTAGCTGCTCTCTCTGAAAGACGAGGATGTGGGTAAAAAACATCTCCCGGATATGCTTCTCGCCCAGGTGGTCTCCTTAATAGCAGAGACATTTGTCGGTAAGCCTGGGCTTGTTTAGAAGGATCGTCATGAATAATCGGGGTATGCTGCTTGCGATACATGAAGTATTCGGCTGAAGCTGCTCCGGTATAAGGAGCGAGATATTGCAGAGTGGCTGGAGAATTCGCAGTCTCCGACACCACAATCGTATATTCCATGGCGCCACGATCTTGAAAGGTATCCACTACCTGAGCCACAGAAGAAGCTTTTTGGCCAATGGCTACATAGACACATATAACATTCTGACCTTTCTGATTCAAAATTGTATCTGTAGCTACTGCTGTTTTACCAGTCTGTCTATCGCCAATAATTAACTCTCGCTGACCGCGACCTATGGGAATCATGGAGTCAATAGCGATAGGACCTGTTTGTAAAGGTTCGTATACGGAGCGTCTCGAAATAATCCCTGGAGCGGGGGATTCGATCGGTCTAAACTCAGAAGCTGGGATTTGACCTTTCCCGTCGATAGGTTGGGCCAAGGCATTTGCAACACGACCCAGAAACGAGTCACTGACTGGTATTTGGGCAATCTTTCCTGTCGCTCTTACAGAACTTCCCTCTTGTATGGTCAAACCATCACCCGTCGGTACAGCCCCGGCATTATCAGATTCCAGATTCAGAGCGATCCCTACTGTGCCATCCTCAGATTCCACCAATTCGCCAGCCATTACTTTGTTAAGTCCATGAATACGGGCAATTCCATCTCCGACTTAAAGTACGGTACCAATATTGACAACCTTTACTTCCGGGACATACCCTTCAATTTGCTTGCGAATAATGCTGCTAATTTCGTCGGGTCGAATGTTTATAACCATGTTTACGAAAAAAATATTACTGGAAGAGGGAGAGGTAAAAATAAAACCCGTTTTACAATGAGATGGTAGTGAAACTGAAACTAATTGGATTCGTTTTTCATGGATCTGAACAAGCCGATGTTATAATCAACCATTCGCAAATGTAGTTGATTATCCAGACGACTTTTTAGACTTTCTAGAGCCCTCTCGGACGCTAGTCGAGAAACTTGCTGTCGAACCTGCTCGATAGCGCGTTGCTTCTCGAAACGAATCGCATAATTCTTACTATCTTCCAATCCTTTTAAACCTTCGTCGGCTGCATCAACGAGATCCCGCTGTTCCCTATCCATCTGCGTAAGTCCATTGATTCGGATCTCATCTGCCTTAACTTTTGCTTGTTGCAGGCGAATACGAGCCTTCAGAAGTTTTTTAGCAGCTTCTTCGTGACGCTCTTCCGCATCCCGAATTGTATTCAAAATTGTTCTTTCACGATTTTCTAAGAAATTGATCAATGAAAGTGGATTACAGATCTCTGATTCTCGGAGACTTATAATCTCTTCCCAAACCGAACATGGATTTTTCGATCCATTCGGCTTTCCTGCCCGTTTCGTCTCTACCAACCAATAAATCGGTAGAATCCAACGGATAACGTTTTCACATGCGGGCTCGCCTACTTATTTTCTTTTCTACATTAACTAATAATATTCATCTTCAATAGGCTTAGATGAGATAATCAATATTTGAGGAGAAAAAAAAATTGAGGACTCTCCCAGATAGTTATTAATTATTTGAGAGCCGCTTTCTCCGAGTAGTCTTCATCTTGTATGGGTTGTCTATTCAGCAAATTGAAGAAGAGTGAGCCAAATCAACTTCGATATCGATCTATCTATATATCTACCTATATGGGTAGATATCTCGAAAAATGGTACAAATCGAAGTATTCCCGGCATGAGCGTCATATACCGGGTGATGCGTTTCCAATCGCGATTTGGCTTACGCGGTAGGGGAAAGAAAACCCCAATTTTGCCAAGACTTTAAACAATTTGGCTTTAACCATATTGACGACAGTCCCGAGAATCGGTCAATGGAAGTGAAAGTCTCACCGATTACACGGAATGCTCCGGTTCTTGCGTAACACTTTTTTGCAGGGAATTCGTCGGGGTTTTGCATTTTTAGGCGCAACTGAGGAAAACAGTTATCCCACTCGGATATACGACTCGCACACACCCCCTTTCCGTAGTAGAACAATATACCTAGTACTAGAATTAAGTTGATTAAGTTTATCTCCAAAATGTTGGTATTTAAGCCAATACTTGCGGCAAAAGTCCAATCACTCGGGGGAGCAGGGATCTCACTTACACTTCTCGTAATCCTTTCCCTCCTGGAAGGTTTTGCAAGATTTCAACAACTTCTGGTCCGGCCTGGGAGGAGGTGGAAAATTTTGAACTCTGAAAAGTCGAAAGAAAATCGCGATGGGGACAAGATTTACCGAGTCATTAATTTTGGCAACTTAGTTGCATTGGTTTACCCGATTTGTTGAAACTTTCTAGTTGGTGGAGAAAGGGGAAGTTACAAATAGATGCGGCAGGTACTCGGTTGGATAGGCGAAACAGCAACTTCCCACTAGGCCCCACCCTCCCGCCTTACCGCTTGTTTGAAAACATTTTGGGAAAGGGAAGGGAGGGGGTGCACCGGGCTACTTCCTACTACAAACAGGTTAAACAAATGGATTGGCAAATAACGGAGCTAGAGCTACAACTGATCCGTAAATTGTCAAAGCTTCCATGAAAGCTAAACTCGGCAATGAAGTACCTCGTATCTTGCCTTCTGCTTCTGGCTGTCTCGCGATGCCCTCGACTGCCTGACCCGCAGCAGTACCCTGGCCGACACCCGGTCCAATTGAGGCAAGACCTACAGCTAACCCAGCAGCAATAACAGAAGCAGCAGAAATCAATGGGTTCGTATTAGTCTCCTCTTAATTTATTTACGTTAATCAATCTTGTTTCGTTCGGTACTAACTAGAATCGGCGCAACGAAGACTTTCTAGCGAATGCTAGTCGAGAAATCAATTTTAAACGAATCTGATCAAAACTAGTAATGTGGCGTGACGAAATACCCGTATACCTAATGTTGAATTCGGATAAATAATGAAGTACGGGAGGGGCGCATCTACTTCCCACGTTGATCGGCGCCTAATTTAATAAAATTGGATCGAAAAAATTTGAGTATTTGGTAAATACCAATGGTTATCTACCGAAACATGTCTATTCCAGTTTTAGTGGAAGTAATATCTAGGCACTTCGTTTTATATACTGTGACATAGGTCTAGCTGAGATCTAAACCGATTCAAACGGGAAACGCGAAAACAACATAAATTGCTTCTCAAATCAGATACTTTGTGTATTTTCTTTTAATAGTCTGAACTTGACGGTGAAAATCGGTACCCCTTCTTCACTCAAAATTTTAAACGGCTCGAATTAAATTTGGAGGGCCATGCGGGAGTTCTAGTTATTAACCCCTCCTCCCGCTCGTGTTTTTTGTCGTTATTCGGAGTGGGGGGGGGGGGGGGGGGAGACAATACGGATCTCGTACTGTTATAGCATGATACCACGGAAACAGGTTCTTTACACCATAGCGACCCAATGAATAGTTCCCAAAAAATTATTTCGTGGTTACTCTATTTTTATGGAATGATTCAACCCAACCAAATTAATGGTGGTCTTCCATGGATTCCCCAATATGGGCCGCAGCCGAAGTGGCAAAAATCAAAGCCTGTATAGCACTTGTAAATAATCCTAAAGGCGTCATGGGTACAGGAACAATTGAAGGTACTAGGGAGACGGGAACAGCTACTACCAACTCGTCGGCCAAAATATTTCCAAACAGTCGAAAACTAAGTGATGGGGGTTTGGTAGAATCTTCCAAAATATTAATAGGTAGTAGTACTGGAGTTGGCTGGATATACTTACCGAAATAACCAAAACCTTTCTTGTGTAAACCTGCATAAGAATGTGCTACTGATGTAAGCAAGGCTGACGCAACAGTGGTGTTGATGTCGTTGGTAGGTGCAGCCAACTCTCCATGGGGTAACTGAACGATTCGCCAGGGAAACGGAGCACCAGACCGGTTGGAGACAAAAATAGATAGAAACATCGTTCCAATAAATGGAACCCGGGGACGGTATTCCTCTTCCCCCATCTGGGTCCTAGTTAAATCCCTAATAAATTCAAGGACATATTCGATGAAATTCTGGCTACCAGTCGGTATGACTTGCAGATTCCTGGCGGCTACAATAGGTAGAGCCAGCAACGAGGCGATAACGACCCAGGAAGTTACAAGAACCTGTGCATGAACTTGGAAATCTCCTATTTGCCAATAGGAGTGTTAGCCTACTTCTACACTAGATACTTGATACAGATAATCAATCTCATAAATTCGGAGTTGCTCGACGTGCGTAATACCCCCCTCTCGATAGAAAAATTTATCTAAAATATTTAAGGTGATCACTACAAATTCTTTGTTCCAAAATAACATAAGCAAGCTACTTTCTGCCGGAATTAAGCGATATCCTCAATTAAGTTAAAAATCCCTTGCTATTTCATTACAAGTTATCGAGGCAATTTTCAGCCCTGCCACCAGTTGATTTACCTCGGAGAACTTTGAGTTGGAACGACCTTCACAAATAGCTGATGTTGGTTTATCCAATATCCATCGGATTGAGGGTCGCGCGTCGTCATTACCGGGGATTGGGATATCTACAAGATCCGGATCGCAATCTGTATCCACAACACAAACTGTGGGAATACCTGGAGTAATACATTCCTTAGGGGCGATAGATTATTCGTGTTGATCAGTAATTGTCGCAATATCGGGTAAATCTGACATATATTGAATTCCGCCTAGACACTTTTTTGGTTTAAAGAGTTATCCCCTCAAAATCGCCGCCTCTTGCTTTGGAAGTCAGTCGAACCCTCCTGTATCTTCTCCGTTTTGTAAGTATTGAAACCTACGAAGACGCATTTCTGTAGTGAACCAATTTGTTGACGTACCGCCTAACCATTTTTCATTTACATAGTGACATTGAGATCTTGTTGCGGCTGATGCTATCAAATCAGCTACTTGATGTTTTGTACCAACCGTTGGGAATTCCTTTCCCTCCGCTGCTGCGTCAAATACCAGATCACAGGCTTCAGACAAAAGACGAGCAGTCTGAGTTAGGTCGAGGATATGAACACCCTTCCGTTCTGTAAAAATATAGGGTGACATCCTGGGATTCCATTTCTGGGTTTGGTGACCGAAGTGGATTCCCGCCGCCATCATTTCTTCCAACTCAATATTCCGATTTTTCTGTTGCATCTTCCCCTCAGGTATAGAAAGCTGTAAATTTGTTTCATTTTAACTGAATTTAATAAATTATTACAATCCGGTGATCAATTTTGCAGGTTGAAACGCGCAAAAACTTCATTTAGTTTTGGATAACCCCTTATATCATCTCAAGATTAGGGTAAGGGAGGGATCGGCTCAATCCCTTATGAATGAATAGATTAGGATCGATATTTTGCTTCTCGCGGTAACCGCGTAGATCATATTTTGTTCGCCAATTTGGGTTCTTGCTATTCCTACCCATTGCCGAGTGATACCCTTTTCGTTTATTCACTTCTAGTTGGCAAACGATTTCCGGACTACCTGTTCCGACAGGAACGATATCGCCAAGAATAACATTTTCCTTCAATCCCCTTAGCCAATCGATTCGACCGCGGAGAGCAGCTTTGGCCAATACTCGCGTAGTTTCTTGAAGACTCGCCTCTGATAAAAAACTAGTAGTACTAAGTGATGCCTTTGTCATTCCCGGTATAATAGGTTCATAGAAAATCGGTCTCTTTAATACGCGATTCATCCGTTCCGCCTGTGACAGCTCGACAAGCTCCCCGGGGGAGAAAACATTGGTTATTCCGTCTTCCGATGCTACAACCCTTGATGTCAGTTGCCAAATAATAATTTCTAGATGTTTGTCGGATATTTGTACTCCTTGGGATTCGTAAACTTCTCGAATTTCATTAATTAGAATCAGTTGGCAGCGTTCCATACTTGTTCCAGCACTTAGAAAGTGACTCCAGAGGTTCCCAATTAATCTTGTAATACCCCGATTCCAGCGCCCAAAAAGATCTTCGATTCTTGCTGGGATAGAAGCAATGGAACGAGACTCCAGCAGCTGCTCAACCTTCGGAAGACCTTGAGTAATGTCTCCAGATTTCAATCTATCATATGGTAATGTTATTGATGTATCTCCCTCCCCAATGATGTCTCCAGATATCTTATGGGGAGTTGCTCCCCGGGTCGCCAGCAGGGCCCTACCAGTTCTGACTAGTAAGTAATCTCGGTGAATGGCTACGACCTGACCGGACCGGAAAAATAAATTACCCCTACAGAAATATCGACTTTCGCTGATTAATAGTCCTATATTAATTAATAGGATTCCTCGATTAATAAATTTTGGTGTTGAACGAATTGGCTTTTCCAATAAAAATCTATTTAAAAAAGGATTTACAGGACATTTCAATGTTAATTTGGTTTCATCAATTAAATACCGATGTCGGTGGTCCGGCGTATCTGCCGAATACGTATCTGTCGAATAATCGGTAAAAAAATTTATGAATAAGGAAGCTTTGCCACTCAGTGCCAAATCGGGGGTAGCCGATAAATAGCAAATTGCGTATGAAGTCCCCAAAAGACCTACCTCTTCGAAATTTAATTGACAACAAGTGAAACTCGATCTTTCATATTTAGCTGACCTCTCTTTAATTTTTAGATTTGGATACTGCTCAGCAAAAGATTCATATTTGGAACTGAGTGAGACGCTTTTCGGACTCGTGTACGGGCCGCTTATACCCGATTCTGGTCGAGGAAAATATTTTCCAGCTCCTCCCTTGCAGTGATTATTGCTTGAATCAGTAAAAGAATTGGTACGATAGAAGTCAAATGGTGACAGAGTTAAGAAAGATGTACCACGTTCTGGCACCGAATGAACAGTAATGCTCCGATACTTGAGAACTAAATCATTGCCGTCGTTGGATAAATTGACTTGAGCGATGAAGGGCTTGTTGACAGACACCAAATTTCGGGAAGCCTGACTGACTCCTAGCCTCCGTGCGGGGGGAGATGCCACCGAATCAACCTGAATAAAAGTACTGAGGAGATTATTAATTCGCACACTGGTGAGAGATAAATAATTTATTCCCGTAGGAGGGGTCTCATGGAAGTGCCTTCGCCACCCAACCACTAAAAGAGTTTGAATTAATTGAGTAGTAGTGTTCTTAATAGTTTTGATTTCCTCACCATTTCTATAGGAGGTACATAGAAGGGTTTGAACTTTCGTGCGTTTCTGCGTCTTCGGCTTATCGGCACAGAAGACTCCTTGCAACAAAGAATCGCCAGATACATCGTATCTGACAGCTGGTCTTACCGGGACAGAGGTCTTTCTTCTCCTGTAAAGTGTAACAGATTGGAGGTAAACCCAACCCCTGGTTCTGATTCCGTCAAGAATCATATTACCTGACTCTACTATATCAATATTTCGTCTCCGTATACTAGTTGCCTTCTCCGGGTTGTGAATATATCCGGGTAATACTCTTACCGTAACGTCGTTTGCTAACGTCTTTTCGATTCGGATTAGTCCACCTACCTCACTACTAATAGTATCAGTTACTCGTGTGCCTTCTTCTACAATAGTATTGCTTGTCACCAAAATAGATGATGGAGATTCATATATAGTATAAGCCTCCTCAGGAATTAGGAAGGAATTGCCTCCTACGACTACTCTATACCACGAGCCGGAAGTCGTCTTTCCCGTTTTACCATCAGAAGAGAATCTCTCTTTATCAATGGGTTCAACTTCTACGGTGCCATATCTTATAATCCCCGAAACACCAGTTTGATACTCAAATTTTTCGTAGATGGCGAGGATATCACTTCTATCCAAAATGCTGTTTAATTGAACATCAATATTTGCAAAGCGTGATTCGTTGAAATTTTGCTGTTGTCTTTCCAACAACAGAGAAACAGATTCAGTTTTTCCGGACCGCTCCACTTTGATATTAGATAGAATATGGTTAGATGTTGGAGGTTTTGACCAAATTGAAAAACATTTTGGATCGATTCCAAAATCTCGGATACTTTTTTGAAAATCTCCGCTGCTGGCGGCATCAACTTCTTTTCTGCCAAATCCTTCGAAGTAGTCGCACCCCCCTTCGGTAGAGTTGGGTTTGATACCGACTCTATCCTGATCTTTATGAAACAAGTAGCTTTCGTCGGAATCGCTAGAAGTTCCCGAAAGAATCCAGATATGGCCCGCCTCGCGTACGACACGAATGGGATTCCCTACGCAATTGCGGACATGCCACACAAATTTACTCCAATGAATTTCTCCCTTCAAATTGGGGTAGATAGCTTTTTGGATACGTTCCTTGAGGGGAAACTCTTTGGCTCGTACCTCCGCGATGATTTGCTGCGCTTCGACATACTGACCGTTTCGAGTCATAAGTAGACTTTGAGCTGGGACGACAAAATTGTGTATGGCGCCACAACTCCTGATAGCAACGGATAAATCATTTCGACATATCCAAGCAGGATGCCCATGTCGCGTACGTGTGGGGTAAACCAGCTTCCCATCGGATTTAATAAGCCCATTAAACGGAATTCGTATGTATTCTGCGATATCGCCCGTAAATACCCCACCTGTATGAAAAGTTCTTGATGTTAATTGAGTTCCCGGTTCTCCAATGGGTTGACCTGCGATGATACCAACAGCTTCCCCCAATTCTACCAAATCATGATGGGCAAGACTCCGACCGTAACGCCACTGACAAATCCGGAAAATGCTTCTACGCGTCAAAGGAGATCTCACATATATTGGCTGTGCTGATGCTACTGAGTTACTAGCCAGTCCATCACTGATATCTTGATTACGGGTGGCGATGCATCTAACATCCCAATAGACGTTATCTGCCAGCACACGTCCAACCAATTTTTGATATGATACTGTTCTGATAGATTCCCGTTTCTCTTCGGCGATATTCAGCAAAGCAATGCTTTTGGTAGTTTCGCAATCCTTTTTACGTACAGCAATGTGTTGGACCACTTCAACGGGTCTGCGTGTTAGATATCCAGCGTCGGAGGTTCGAACAGCGGTATCCACAACCCCCTTGCGGGCACCGTAGCGAGAAATGATATATTCGGTTAGGGATAGACCTTCGCGAAGGTTTCTTCGAATGGGTAGATCAATTACTTGTCCCCGGGGATCCGACATCAATCCCCTCATGCCAAGCAACTGATGGACTTGGGATATACTTCCCCGGGCCCCCGAAAAAGACATCATGTGCACCGGATTTAAAGGATCAATCATTTTGAAGCTTGGATTCATTTCTCGTTTCGGACATTCGCTTGTGGCGTACCAGGCTTCAATTGATTGACGCAATTTTTCCACGGCATGCAGACTTCCGTGACGATAATGCTGCTCCGAGACGTAACCTTATTTCTCAGCGTCTTGTACAAGCCATCCTCTGGATGGTACTGCTAGGAGGTCGTCGATGCCCAACGAGACAGATGCTTTGGTAGCTTGTTGAAAACCCAAAATCTTAACTTGATCCAAAATGTTTGTTGTAGATGCAATTCCAAAACAAACGACTAACTTGCCGATGAGTCGCCTCATTGCAGCTCTATCCATTGTTTTATTGAAGAATGGCAATTCAGTTTGATCCGTCATTATAGAAACCTCACTTTATTTATCTTTTTATCTTGTGACATTTATTAATCAATAATTTGATAATAATTTGATACTAAGCAATTTAATAAATATATTTAATAAATATTTATTACATATATTTATATATATAAAAGATTTTTCACTCTTCGTTTTTGCAGTTAGATTTAGGCATTTCGTCTTGTGTTACCACATCCGGTACGGACGAAGTAGCACATGAAGAGGCTTTTGACACACCTTGCATCGCTTCCCTTAACTGTTGATTAAGCAAAATGCGACCAGCCGTGGTAAGTACATATATACTTGAGATATATCCCTTCCTACACTTCCTAATTTGGTAATTATCATAAGAGTGAAGAGAGGTTCCCAAGGATTCATATTGAGATTCGACGGGGAATTCACGAATTTTCGAACTAATCATTTTCAAATTAGTTTCCCATCGAAGCCACAAGAAACTGAAGGAATCAATTTGATTTGATTCCTTGGCCCTGAGTATGTCGTGGTAACTACCGAAACAGGGTATTCCGGCAGGGTATGCGTCACCCCCCCCCACGGAAATGGAGTGTCTGTTTCCATAGATTCCTTGCTTGTTCTCAATTGTTAGTACATAAAGACCGAGAAGCATGTCTTGACTCGGGACAGATACAGAATCGCCCGTAGCTGGGGATAACAAATTTATGTGTGAAAACGTCGGAAGACGAGCTTCAATCTGAGCTTCGAGAGATAGGGGCACATGAACAGCCATCTGATCTCCGTCGAGATCTGCGTTAAACCCCCCACGAACCAATGGATGCAAACGAGTAGCACGTCCTTCTACTAAAATGGGTTGAAATGCCTGGATACCCAGCCTGTGCGAAGTAGGTGCTCGATTCAGCAGTATGGGGTGACCCCGCATAACTTCCCGAGGAACTTCCCATATAACGGGATCTTCTTTTCGTATCATACTTTTAGCCGCTCGTAGATTACAAGCGAGATGTCATCCGATCAAGTTACGAATTACAAATACTTGGAAAGGTTCGATTGACATTTCTCGGGGTAATCCACATTGATGTAATGAAAGGGACGGACCTACAACAATAACGAAACGACCTGGGTAATCAACCCGTTTTCCGAGCAAATTCTCACGAAATCGTCCTTCTTTGCCCTCAATAACCTCTGAAAATGACTTGTAGGGTCTGTTATTAATATCCCTCATCGGTTGCCCGCGTATACCATTATCGATGGGAGCGTCTACAGCTTCTTGAATAAGTCTTTTCTGACAAACGATTAATCCCTCCGGCGTGAATTCACTCCCCGACGAAAATTCAGCAGGAGTATTATTTCGATGAATTACCTTTCTGTAAAGCTCATTAAGGTCGGAAGTTACTAATTCGCCTTCATACGACTCAACTATTGGTCTTAATTCAGGTGGAAGAACCGGCAAGAGATCTAAGACCATCCATTCCGGTTTTAGATTCGTCCGTAAGAAATCCTTGGCTAATTTCATCCGTCTGACCAAAAGATCTTTCCTTCTTTGAATTGTTCGGTCTTCCCATTCATTCCCAGCAGGCCTTTGCTTCGCCGGCGCTTGCCACTCCAGATATGCACGATCCATAACACTTTGCAGATCTAAACTAGTTAATCCTTTCTTGACGGCATCTCCCCCAGTGGCGATTTCGTTCCCCTGAAGCGTTTCATAATTTCGAGTAGAGAAATAAAGGGGAAGCTTGTTTCTCCAGGATCGATCTTCGTAATTGAACAAGCCCCGCAGTCTCAATAGGTTCGGCCTTTCGGCCACGGGCCTAGCAAGAAAAAGATTGGGATAGGTCGGGTGGTGCCCTCCCCCCCTTAGAATCGGACACGAATGTTTCCTTTCATCCGGCTCAAATAACTAAGCGTAGAATTAAGACAATTTTTTGAGACGCAGTAATACCGTCTCGTCGAAGGTGAAGTAGTTGTTCATTACTCGGGTTTCAACTTGTTTTTATCGAGTAGTCTTGGACCCTCCTCCGTATTGAGCGATCCGCCGAGGAAGAAGTGGTACTTTGCTTCGATATTTCTTTCCTGATTCAGTCGTAGGCTGGAGATATTTCCCTTGTTCCCAATGCGATCACTTCCCTCTTTGGGTTTCCACTCCACTTCGATGGCTACTAATTGAATTGAATAGAAAAATCGATGCGATGATTAGATTTTCAGAACCATATATGGAAGAAACTATTTAGAAAGTTTTTTATGAAAGAAAAAAGGGAAGGGGGGAAAAAAGAAAACCAAAGGATTGCGCTGAGAAGCACTTGAATTTCCCGCCATCGGCGGGAATAAGAAAAGTTATAACGAAGCCCAATCGCTGGATTTTTTACTAAAAATTAACCATGGAGGGGGGGGGTCCCCATTCTATATATGATAGTTTTTATCCCGAGTTAGACAATATTCCTCGATCGACGCGAGAGACATGTCGGTTAGAGGCTTCCCACTTTTGCATGGGACGACAGCTTATAGCCAATCTGTAGTGATCAACACATACAATCGAGTCACGCATCGCAATATACTGGGCTTTCTGGTTCTTTAAGAGGTTTGGCAAGTGGATTTGCAATATAACTAGGGATTCGTTTTGGAAACCACACGTGGGTTACCGGACACGCAAGTTTAATGTATCCCATTTGGTATCTTCGAACCCGGGAGTCGGTAAACTCAACTCCGCAATGTTTGCAAAAATTGGAATACTCCCCTCCGCCACCGACAGATCGACAGTTTCCACACGCGCAGACGCCGCTTTTTATAGGCCCGAGTATCCTTTCACGAAATGAGCCATCTCTCTCCGGTTTATGGGTTTTATGATGCAACGTATAAGGTTAATCAACTTGCCCGACAACGTCTCCATTGGGTAACTCCCTTTCAGCCCAGCCGCGAATCTGTTCGGGGGAAGCCAGTCCAATCCGAAGCTGTTGATAATTAGCTCGATGAGTCATAATAGAAAAAGTTTTGATTGATTATTAATGAAAGAAGTTTCAATTGGATATCAAATGTTTTCACTCTCCCTCCCCAAATCTTCTTCAATTATGAAGTTGTGCTCCAGGTTTGAACCCATGCAACGTAACTCTCGAACTAGCAATCGGAAAGACTCTGGAACAGTGTTGGTCTTGTAAACAGGTTTTCCGGTCATAATTGCACTAAGTACCTTGTAACGAGCCTGAATATGATCCGATTTAGTTGTAAGCATTTCTTGCGACGTGTAAGACACGCCAAAACCCTCCAAAGCCCGGACTTCCATTTCTCCAACCCGCTGTCCCCCTCGTCTGGATCTCCCCTTGAGAGGTTGCTGCGTAACAAGTGCGTAAGGTCCGCTGGATCGCGCATGAATTTTATCATCGACCTGATGAATCAATTTCATTATATAGGCTTTTCCAGTTGTAATGGGTTGAACGAAGGGATCACCCGTTCGCCCATCGATCAATTGGCTTTTTCCTGGGTGATCGGGTTCAAATAGCCACGGATTACGAGTACCTGCACTTGCTCTACAAAGTTCTGAAAATACTAGTTTTCTAGAGGCTTCCCGTTCATATCTCTCATCAAAGGGTACTATACGGTAATGGGTTTCTAAAAATTCCCCGGCTAACCCAAGTAGGCATTCGAAAATCTGTCCCACATTCATTCATGAAGGTACTCCTAAAGGACTTAGTATCATATCAACTGGTGTACCATCTTGCAAATAAGGCATATCCTGTCTGGGTAATATTTTTGACACAATACCTTTATTTCCATGCCTACCAGCTATCTTATCACCTATTTGTATCTTACGCTTTTGCAGTATATAAATATGAATGACTTCTGAATCGTTCGAAGTGTCGTCTTCGGGGTAGACCCACCTGACATCAATGACTCGGCCTCTTCCACCAACCGGAACTTTCAGACAGCTTTCTCTCGCGTTAACTAGTTGTATGCCAGAAATGGCTTGTAATGATCTCCCCTCCGGAGCACGCGATGAATCTGCCCCCTCTTGGGGCGTTGGTTTACCCGCCAAAACATCTCCCGCCTCTACCCAAGATCCCGATTCTATGAGCCCATTCTCGTCCAAGTGTCGAAGTATATGACTATCCAATTGAGGTATTTGCTTGGTAACCCTTTCGGGACCCTGATTTGTTATGCAAACTTCAACTTCGTGTCTCTCAATGTGAAAAGATGTAGAGATATCTTCGTATATTGGGCGTTCACTAATCAACACCGCATCTTCAAAATTGTATCCTTCCCACGGCATGTAGGCCACCAGGATATTTCTACCCAAAGCCGATTCCCCCCTGGCAGTTGCTGCCCCATCCGCGATGACTTCCCCGCGTCTCAGTAATTCTCCCGCCAAAACCGTAGACTTTTGGTGTATACAGGTATTAGTGTTGGAACGCTCATATATTTTTAGTTCATTGGTTATAACTTGCAAAACGGCATCGTTGCTTGCTGCCTCACCGATTGGTGGTAGTTCAATTGTATTACCATCAATATATTGGATTTATCCTTCTCGTCCGGATACAACTACACCTCCCGAATCTGAAGCTACTTAACTCTCTAGCCCAGTCCCTGCAAAGCATCTTTCGGGATTAACCAGTGGAACCGCTTGACGTTGCATGGTAGAACCCGTTGAGGCGCAGTTCGCGTCATTATGCTCAATGAATGGAATAAGAGAAGCTCCGATAGAGAAATAATGTAAGGGATGAATGCTTCGGAAATCAACTTGTTCCCAAAGGACGCTTAGGAATTCTTGTTGATATCGAACCGGTATGAGTTCCTTCCCTCTAGTTCTCCATTGGGATATTAATGAATTCTCAGTTGCTACTCGGTAGCAATCATCTTCAGCGGGAGATAAATCGACTAATTGCTCCTTTTCAGATGATTCCAACATTTCAAGGTACGGGCTCTGCAAAGAGCCGGAATTGCTAATTTCTGCCTGAATAGATAGTGACGAAATAAGGCCAGCATTCATGCCTTCCGATGTTTCGATCGGGCAGATACGACCATAGTGACTGAAATGAATATCTCTAGCTTGGAAACTCGCGGTTCGACGTGTCAACCCGCCAGGACCTACGGAGCTTAATCTTCGTTTATGAACCATTTCTGATAATGGGTTGGTTTGGTCCAGAAATTGTGATAGGGGGTGTGACCCGGAAAACTCCTTGAAAGTTGCTATTACCGGTGCGGGCGTGACTAATCCCCGGGGCGTTATCGCGCGTTTGCGCCTAACGGCCCTAGATAGATTTTGTCGAATCGAATTCTCCAGACGATTTAGAGCTAATTTCAATTGTTCCTGAGGCGAATCCGCTACAGATCGAACACGTCGATTTTTCAAGTGATCTATGTCGTCCAGGTTGCCTATTCCGTAGCTGATTTCTATTGAGTGATCTGTGGCTGCTAATATGTCTTGGGGTAGCAGGAAATGTTCCGTTTCGGGTACATCAAGAGTTAGTTTGATGTTTAGGTTTCGTCGACCAATCCGCCCTAACTCACATCTATGCTGAGAAAACCTCTTCTATAATTCCCTGAATATAGATTCTGAAAATGAGATATCCGCGTCTGTGGCAGAGTACAGGTGTTTGTAAAGTTCTGCTATGGCATCCTCCGACGATTCAATGGCCCCCTCCTGTTTTTTCAACATATTTGAAAAAATCTTGGGGTAACGAACATTTTCTAAAATATCTTTTTTGCTTAACCCCATAGCTACTAGTAAGATCGAAATGGATATCTTTTTCTTCTTGCTAATGCGAATCCAAATTTTTTCTTTCCTATCCATTTCCGGTTTGAATCTCCCTCCCCGATCCGAAATTACAGTGCTGGTATACGTGGAAACTCCCTTTTGATCGGATTCCCGGTTATAGTAAATACCAGGACTTCTCAAGATTTGATTGACTGAAACTCTGGCAACCCCATTGATAATGAACGTTCCCTTAGAATTCATCCAAGGGATAGATCCGGGCCGCACGTCTTCCTCTTGTACCACCCTATCTCGGCTACGAGTCAATTAAACTGGTACATATGGATCAGATGAGTATGTGACACATTGATACGCGGCATCTTTCCCTTCGACTGACGGTTGTGTTAATTGGTACCGCTCACCAATAGATCAGAATTCGACTTCCTTATCTGTATCTCCAATTTTCGGGAAATTTTCAAGTTCTTCAAGCAATCTTTCTTGAACAAATCGATTAAACCCTTCAATTTGAATTTGTGCAAGTTCTGGTAGTACGGGCATATTTCTATCTCCTCCTAATAAAGTGATACATCGAGACCCACCCCCAATTAACAATATATTGACTAGATTTACGTACTTCCAATCTTCCACGTGTAGGGCACTCCACTTTTAGTCTCCAAATAATTTGAAATCAATTTATTCGCTGTTTCTATTTTATCCACAATCACTTGCATATAAAAATATGGTGACGGATAAACAGAAAAAAAGTGCGGAGAAAGCTGTAAATCTATTAAATTTCTTCATATTAAATTTCTTCAATAAGCTGTGAACAAAAGAAATCTGTGCGATCCAGATTTTATAAACCTACGTAATTCTTAGTTAAGCAAGTTACTTTGTATTGAAACTGGTCGAAATACTTACGTACCCGAAATTGATTGAGGTAAGGGTCGTTGAAAACGAAAACTGAGAGATACGTAGCAGTAAAGTAGGTTTGACAATTATAGCACATCGGGAATTTCGATTACCAGGCGAGCTTGAAAAAACATATGGATGTTCTCTTTTCCGTCGATAGCTTCTTTGTTCTATCAACCACTTCAAGCTTAGTTCAAATCTGCAAAAAGAAGCTACTCGCTAAAAAAAGGGTTAGGTTTCAGAAACGTTTTACACCTACGTAAAAATCATTACCGACCTAACCTAATGGTAGATAGATCTGGTTACTTCTCGGTACTATTTATCTCGGTACTATTTATCTCGGTACTATTTATCTCGGTACTATTTATCTCGGTACTATTTATCTCGGTACTATTTACCGAAGCGGGGACAACCCCCCCCCCCCCATTCCAATAAAATGGAGAAGATCGCTGACTCAGCGTTGACTCTGAGGCACTTGATATATAGACTCATATCAAATTATATGTTGGGATTGTAGTTCAATTGGTTAGAGCACCGCCCTGTCAAGGCGGAAGTTGCGGGTTCGAGACCCGTCAATCCCGAGAAACTCCAACGAAACGAGATGCACCAGTTCAAAGTTCAATCTACAGCCTCGTACTTGGGTCGAGCTGGATTCGAACCAGCGTAGGCGTTGCCAGCGGATTTACAGTCCGTCCCCATTAACCACTCGAGCATCGACCCAGAATTTGTGAACACCTTGGTTTCGCCTCATCGAATTACCGACTTTTAACAAATCGAATCTGAGCCCTATCTATTGGGTAGGAATCGGCGGGAAAATAAGAATAAATTTCATCGACATGATCGATGAAATTTTCAAAAGATGAATACCCCCAGGGGAATTCGAATCCCCGTCGCCTCCGTGAAAGGGAGGTGTCCTGGGCCTCTAGACGATGGGGGCCTCACTACTTTTTGGTAGGATAAAGGTATTCCCTACGAATTGTCAATCTGGAAAAACTAGCAAGGAAGTAACGAGGAAACCCATTTTTTTTAACAATCTGGATTGGAATTATACAAATAATTTGAATAAAATATATATATATATATATATTTTTTTTTTTATATTTCTTAACTATAGCAAATTAATTATAGCAGTTAATCAATTAACCCGGAACGGGGGCGTCGGGAGTAGACCGCTACTGCGCGGAAACGAAGAATAGGTATTCTCGAGATTTCATTTCGTGATATACTATGTAATCGATATTGAAGATTCGGCTTTGATACTTTTCTTCTCTCTGTGATTAACCAAGGATTCGGTCGACCCGACTAATTATAACTAGATGGTTCATAACGAAGTCCGAGAGTTTTTTCCAATGAAACCCACTCGAACTATTTTCCAATTGATGATTTGAACTACCGATACGGAAGTAAATATTCTTGCGTTCTTAGCCACCGCACTTTTTATTCCAATCCCAACAGCTTTTCTACTTATTCTTTACATTCAAACGGCTGCTCAGAATAACTAGTAACTGGTAAAAACTAACTGTTTGTCAATAAATCTTCGTATGCAAGAGCGAATAAGAAGAGGAAAAGCTGGGGACACTGTTTTCCCGCTGTTAAACGAAGCAATATGAAAACTGTTCATCTTATTCCGTACGAGGTTTTCATGCTACCCGGCTATTGCTGGTAGCAACTTACTCCTAACTTAGCGCCCCTTCCTGATTAGCTACTTTTAGGTCAATTAAAATCCAGGCCTTTTTGCCTTGTTTCTATTTTTCCACCTACGGCGTATTACACATTATTCCCGAATAGAATTGCCCAAAATTGATAGATCATTTTTTTGATCTATCAATTTTTACTTCTACTATATCACCCTCGCTCGTTACAAAGCTGGGTTCCACCCAGTCATCCCAATTAGGTGTTGGGCTGAAGCGCTCGGATTTCCTTTTTTGCATCTTTATCAGAAGGAGATGAATCACTCCAAGCAAACCAAGCGAAACGAGGTGAGGTAGCCGGACCGGAGGTATGACCCCAAGTATATGTCGGGTGCATATTCGTTTCCCGTTTTTTGTTCCGGGCGCAGCCATAACATCAGACGAAACATTTGAAGTTTGGATTAACGACGGGATGAGATGACAACAGCCGGGATAGGTTCTTTCCGATAGCAGGAAAAAAAAAGTCAGTCTAATGGATTACTAAATTCATCCAATATGTTATTCGCAATTCTTAAAATTACGAATAACATAAATGAGTTGAATAATAAACAGCTGCATCAGGCTTTTTTACTTGAAAACAAAATATAGGGCGGGGAAGACACGAATCGGTGGTCTCACCACAACGACGCGTATCCCCCGAATCAAACTGGTAAAGACCGGGTTAACCGTTTGTCACAATCCGCTTCTTCCCCGAACTACAAGTGAGAGAGAAAATGTAGAAATCACCGTCGGGGCAGCCCAAGCTATAGTAACTAGATCCGTAGTTGTAATTCCTATCTATTCACTCTTTCGATTTTTGCTAATTACTAATTACTTAACTTACAAGTCTAAATACAAGGCAAAGTTTGATAAAGCTTGAAACGCGTTGTCGGTGAAGAGCGGCCGCCTGTCTGGTAGCATACTCCATTAACAAAAGATACTGAATATGTGGAAACCTATAAAAAGAAATATATATATATTTCTTTTTTTCAATGGTACTGATTGATGTTTGCCTCCTAAAATATTTAGTTGATTTGCACTCTCGAGTTGTCAATTAATGATATACTCAATTAGGATTGTTTATGCGTGACGCATCGAGACACATGAAATGTGATAGGCTATAACAAACTATAGAGCACCTCGACCTGTATCCGATTTCGGCGCAACAAACAATCCCCGGTAAGACTAACTAAACTAATAAATCCAAGTGAACTAAATAAATCTAGTTCTTCTTCTTCCTATACATAAAAATTTTCTTGTTAGGCGACACCCAGATTCGAACTGGGGAGTTAAGGATTTGCAGTCCTCCGTCTTACCACTTGACTATATCGCCCTTTGCTAACTATCGGCGAACAGTGCCAATCCGAGGAGGGAAAGGGGGATAAAAAAAGCACTGATCCGGTTCGGATTATTCGATAATAATTAGTATATATGACGGGTATGTTATTGACGTGTAGCGATTCCAGACGTCTAGCAATTCTGTTAGTAATAAGTATACTACCCACCAGAAGCATTGGCAAGTAGTTGGAGAAGCGTTAAAAAGTAGTTGGCCCCCCCCCCCCCCTCCGCAACTCGCCTGTGATATGCATTTGCTGGCGAAAAAGCTAACAGCTACCTCGACAAGGATAAAATTGTTTCACCTCAACATTGAATTCAACTCGTAAATATAGAAATAAATATAGAAAAATATCTATCTATATATAGATAGATATATAGATAGATATTTTTCTATATTTATTTATGACGTAACCTCCTTTTATTTATCTACCGGATAGGCGGATAGCGGGAATCGAACCCGCGTCATCTCCTTGGCAAGGAGATATTTTACCATTCAACTATATCCGCATAATCTGTTATTTCATTTTAGCATTGCAATAGTTTCTTGAGATTTAATAAACTCGCGCACGTATTTAGTTTATGCTGAAAAACTGAATTTATTGGGAGGACCTCGCGTATCCCCCCCCCCCCCTAAATTGTTGAAATGAACTTCCTGTTGCAACCTTTTATCTACATCTACGGGCGAAAATATTTATGCCTCGGCGTCTCCACTCGTAACGGTGAATTACGAGAGGAGGAACCAAAGTAACAAATCTTTAGGAAATAAAAGAGTTGGGTATACCTACCAAAGAGACTGATCCAATCCATAATGAAGCCCCTGAGAAGACAATATTTTTGTTGCTAGACCAGCCACCGGGGGATGCAAACGCAACGGGGACACCTACAACTAGTAGGAATGAGATAGCAATTAATCCGAATAAAGCTAGTTGGAACGCTATAGTCATAATTGTGATTGTTTCCACATTAGGGAATAAGTTGTTCGTACCATCCAGTCCTCATCCGACGGAACTCTCGCCTCGACGCGACTTACTCCGTCGACGGGGCGCAAATACCCCCTTCTTGCCACTAACTGCCTTAAATTTCATGAGGTACTCGTTGAGTTATAATTGGTTTGAATTCCGACATTCTGGATGATTATCTGCAATGACTCCACGGTCACAATTATTTAACCCTGTACCTCTCGGGGTATAAATAAAATGAAGTGAAGCAAAAAGAGCTATGCATCGGGGTTAAAATATATATATATATATTTTAACCCCTGTACCTCTTACCAGAACTGCCTAAAAAACGTGATTGATACCCCCAAATATCGGGTGAAAAATCTGCCTCATCGGGAGAGATGGTCGAGCGGTTTAAGGCTCCAGTCTTGAAAACTGGCATGGCGACGAAACGCCATCGAGGGTTCGAATCCCTCTCTCTCCTACTAATTGTATTAAATAATACTGGACGGGAGGAGCAACAGTTATTACCAGTCTTTCGAAATTATTATCAGTCTTATGAAATATTTATTTCTCTTCTTATAAACTGAGTAAAACTTGGTATTATCTATCTCCAGATGATAAGATGATATCTATCTATCTGAATAGATAGATAGAGTTTGCCTGGATGTAATAAGTCCGGCACTGGCGTGTAGACATAGAACTTTTAGATATTGGTTTGCTAGCAAAAATAGAAAGAAATCTTCGTTTCTCTCTACTTCTTCCATCATTTCAACATATGTTTCCGAACTTCAATTAAGGGGTGTCATAGAAAGAACCGGTTCGGTATCGCGGTCAATTCCCTTTTCAAACCCGGCTGCGGCTGCGCGAGCCCTACCCGCGTGCCACAAGTGACCCACGAAAAAAAAGAATCCTAGAACGAAGTGGGAAGTGGCTAACCAACTCCGGGGAGATACGTAGTTCACGGCGTTGATCTCGGTAGCTACTCCACCTACAGAGTTTAGAGAACCCAGGGGGGCGTGAGTCATATACTCCGCAGATCGTCGCTCCTGCCATGGTTGTATATCCCTCTTCAATTTGCCGAGATCTAAACCGTTAGGACCTCTTAAAGGCTCTAACCAAGGGGCACGAAGGTCCCAGAAGCGCATGGTTTCGCCTCCAAAAATGATTTCTCCCGTGGGGGAACGCATCAGGTATTTACCCAACCCAGTAGGTCCTTGAGCGGAACCTATATTGGCACCGAGACGTTGGTCCCTAACAAGGAAAGTAAAAGCTTGGGCCTGAGAAGCTTCTGGACCGGTGGGACCATAAAATTCACTGGGATATGCTGTGTTGTTAAACCAAGCGAAGCAGCAGGCGGTGAAGCCAAAAATGGAAAGGGCCCCCAAACTGTAGGATGAGTAAGCTTCCCCGGACCATACGAAAGCGCGACGAGCCCAGGCAAACGGTTTCGTTAATATGTGCCAAATTCCACCGAAGAGACAAATGGATCCCAGCCATACATGTCCCCCGATAATATCCTCCAGATTATCCACACTCGCAATCCACCCTTCGCCCCCAAAAGGAGATTTCAGTAGATAGCCAAAGATAACGTTAGGGCTTAGGGTAAGATTCGTAATCTCTCTCACATCTCCACCCCCGGGTGCCCATGTGTCGTACAATCCTCCAAAATAAAGTGCTTTGAAAACTAATAGAAAAGCTCCAAGACTTAGTAGTATTAAATGAATACCGAGAATTGTAGTCATCTTATTCTTATCTTTCCAAGTATAGCCAAAAAAGGGAAAGGATTCCTCCAAAGTTTCGGGTCCGATCAGAGCATGATATATACCTCCGAATCCCAAAACTGCAGAGGAAATCAAATGGAGTACTCCGGAAACAAAATAGGGAAAGGTATCGACTACCTCCCCGCCGGGACCCACCCCCCAACCCAGAGTAGCTAGGTGGGGAAGTAAAATTAGTCCCTGCTCATACATAGGCTTTTCTGATACGAAATGAGCCACTTCAAACAAATTCATAGCTCCAGCCCAAAATACAATCAGGCCAGCATGAGCTACGTGGGCACCAAGCAATTTGCCAGACAGATTAATTAGTCGAGCGTTGCCAGCCCACCAAGCGAAACCTGTGGTTTCCTGATCGCGACCACCCGGCGAGAGGGTTCCATTAAAGAGCGTTTCCACGGGGTAAAACCTCCTCGGGGAATACAAGGTTTTCGTGGGGCTGATCCTGAGCTGCCATCCAGGCACGGATACCCTCGTTTAGTAAGATGTTTTTTGTATAAAAAGTCTCAAACTCGGGATCTTCTGCTGCGCGAATTTCTTGGGAGACGAAGTCGTACGCACGTAAATTCAGGGCGAGACCAACTACTCCAATAGCACTCATCCATAAACCTGTTACTGGCACGAATAACATGAAGAAGTGTAACCAACGTTTGTTGGAGAAAGCAACACCGAATATTTGGGACCAGAAACGATTCGCGGTTACCATCGAATAAGTCTCCTCAGACTGAGTTGGGTTGAACGCGCGGAATGTGTTCGCGCCATCACCATCCTCAAATAGAGTATTTTCGACCGTAGCACCGTGGATGGCGCATAAAAGGGCGGCACCGAGGACTCCCGCAACCCCCATCATATGAAACGGGTTCAGAGTCCAATTGTGAAAACCTTGAAAAAATAGGATGAATCGGAAGATGGCAGCTACGCCGAAGCTAGGTGCGAAAAACCAACCGGATTGCCCTAAGGGGTAAATCAAGAATACGGATACAAAAACCGCAATTGGAGCGGAAAAAGCTATTGCGTTGTAGGGGCGTAGTTGCACAGACCTTGCAAGTTCGAATTGGCGTAACATAAAACCTATTAGAGCAAAAGAACCGTGAAGAGCAACGAAGGTCCATAAACCTCCCAATTGGCACCAACGAGTGAAATCCCCCTGCGCTTCAGGGCCCCATAGAAGAAGTAAGGAGTGTGCCAAACTGTTAGCGGGAGTGGAGACCGCGGCAGTGAGAAAGTTACATCCCTCCAAGTAAGAACTAGCTAATCCGTGGGTGTACCATGAAGTGACGAAGGTTGTACCGGTGAACCAACCGCCCAAAGCGAAGTAAGCGGTGGGAAAAAGTAGTAGGCCAGACCAACCCACGAAGACGAAACGATCTCTTCTGAGCCAGTCGTCCATACTATCAAATAAATCTTTTGGTTCCTTGGAAGATTTTCCAATGGCAATGGTCATATTCATCTCCTCACTCAGCTCTTCAAACCATTTCTGGGTTCCCCTATTTTTATTATTCAAGTCACGATGCGGTGTAGTTCCGTCCCGTCGCGGTGAGGTAGGGTAAGATAGGCCACTACAACATTGGTCCCTCCGAGAAGTCGTTTGCCAAGGCAGCATACCCCCACCCCCAGGAGTTGTTATACAAAAATGAGACTGACAGATTTTTCAATCTCAGTATTTTGGGGTTTTTCGTTCCCTTCACCGTTTCTTCGCCTCGCTTATAGTTTTCCAATCCCTCCCATTTTTCTGTTGCTTTTGTTGAGTCGCTTCTTTTACTATATTTATTTTTTAAAATCTTTTTAATACAACTTTAAATTTTGGGTATCTTTTTTCTGTTACTTACTTGGTCCCGAGTTGATCTCGTTCGTGACATAGTTTTTTGAGAAGTGGGTAGACCTTTCTTTTCTTCCGAGACTTTGTTAACCATTCCTTCACACCAGCGGTACCTCGGCAATCTGATCTAGCAGAAGACAAATTCATTTCCATGAATCTCTAGGGAAAGAAATACTAGAACGGCGTGAAGAACTACATATATGTATCTATATCTATCTATGTATCTATCTATATATAGATAGATACATATGTATGGTATCTATCCCCTTTTTGAAATTATTTTGGTACTTATTTTACCAATCCGCGGCATAAATTGAAAGCTTTTTCTATTGGTCCCCAGCAGCGGGAGTGGGTGGTGGCATGCCGCAGTTTAACCTCGAGCGGGGGGTATGTCATGAAAATAAACATCGGACGCAATGGTTCCTTTTTTGTCTCAAACCCTGGAAGCAAAATCATATTCAGGTATTGGGGGGATGTGACAAATAAGAGTGCTAGAGACTCGACTAACTTTTGGTGATGACGGAAAATTATCTAAATAGGCAGTGAAAAGATTGTTTCGTAATTTTCCATTTTTTTTTATTGAAATTGAAATATAACTATATATCGATATATCTATATATATATCAATATATAGTTATATCGATATATATATATCGATATATATATATATCGATATAACTATATATTGATATTGAGAATTCGCATTCAATTCCCAAGATAGGAGTAGCAAAGAAGTTCCCGGCATCAAAAATTATATCCACCTGATTTTCTCATATTGTAAAGAGCGACACATTACTCGGTGTAACATTAGCACTTAATGTTGTAAATAACGATAAAAATCAAAATGATTTGACTCAATCAAAAAATTTAATTTTGAGGTAGTTAGTTATAATTATAATTTTGCGGAATTACAATTTTTATATTAGAAAGAGTACGACTTTATTCTTGCACCGAGACCTTGCTTTGTGGACCCGGGTGTTTCCGAGAAACTGAGACAGCTTGATCCTTGGATTTCGTACGACTTAGCCCCTTGTCGGATTTGAACCGACGACTTACGCCTTACCATGGCGTTACTCTACCACTGAGTTAAAGAGGCCTCAGATCATAAATAAATTTGGGTTGAGTTCTGTTGGGCACGCCATTATTTATCGCCCCGCCTTTTTTGTTTCTTTTTTTATCCTTTTTCATTGCAATATTGGAACTTGATGAAACGGAAGAGACTAAGTCTAACCCGAAGCGCAAAATAGCTATGTTCCTTAATTATACTTGTATATCTAGATATAAACCTAGATATCTATTTATCTATCTATCCTTAGGTAGAGAGGTTTATGCTCTATTGAATAAATAGGCTCAGGAAGGTATAGAGAAAACAAATAATAATTGATTAATTTCTAATCTGCCGCGCGGCATCAAGTATTCCCAATCTAATAATTGATACGAAGACTTGGACTTCCTCGATATCCAACCTGAAAAGACTTACATCTAATTCATCGGTGAAACATGGGGAGGAATTTGATTAGTCTGAGCTTGCGGCGAAAACCGAGCACCATAATACTAATGTAGGTAAACAATTGATGGTTTACTTTGCGGAGACAGGATTTGAACCTGTGACCTCAAGGTTATGAGCCTTGCGAGCTACCAAGCTGCTCTACCCCGCTTAGTTAATGCCTTCAATGTAATTATTATACATCTTTTGAATAATTACATTGAATATGAAGAATATGGGCAGAAAGAACTGTCTACTTCAGGGAATTAGACATCATTTGTGAAGTAGGTGGGGAAAACTTTTTTCACCAACTTGATTTTGATACTCCGGGCAGCACACAAGTGTGTGCCATTTCACGAGGTACGTGTCTAGATAAGCCAAAGTCTCGGTAATTGGATCTGGGTCGTCCGGTTAGGGAGCACCGGTTATGGAGACGAACAGGTGCACTATTACGCGGTAGAGATTGCAATCCTTTGGAAATAGTTAGTTTATCCTGAATTGACAAACTACTTTTAATCCGTTTCTTCAGAGATTGGCGGGTAACATCATATTTCTTCACCAATTTTCTTTTTTTTCTTTCTTTCTCAATGAGACTTTTCTTTGCCATAATTAATGAATCAGTAAGCAGGATTGGATTACTACTCTAAAACGAATTGAACTTGCAATCAAAAATTTATTAATCAATAAATAGAGAAGAAGGGATAAATTTGTATCTCTAATTACTGATAAATGGATAATCGATCTCAAAACTGGCTCAGGTGTGGGAGATATTGGGGGAGGGGAGTAAGCTTGACGCGGAAATATACAATTTGGTAGTCAACCAAACCAAGATTAGCCAAATTTACCTGATGTAGATGCAATTAGAAAAGCTGCGTAGGTAAATATGTAACCTACGGAGAAGTGGGCTAGTCCCACCAATCTTGCTTGAACGATAGATAGGGCGACTGGCTTATCTTTCCAGCGTATCACATTTGCTAAGGGTGTTCGTTCGTGGGCCCAAGCTAGGGTTTCAATGAGTTCTTGCCAGTAACCGCGCCAAGAGATTGGAAACATAAATCCAGTAGCCCATACAAGATGTCCAAATAGAAACATCCATGCCCATACAGATAAACTGTTCATACCGAAGGGATTATAACCATTAATAAGTTGCGAGGAGTTCAACCATAAATAATCCCTTAACCACCCCATTAAATACGTAGAAGATTCGTTGAATTGAGCAGCATTGCCTTGCCACAAGGTTATGTGTTTCCAGTGCCAGTAGAAAGTAACCCATCCAATGGTGTTCAGCATCCAGAAAACGGCTAAATAGAAGGCATCCCAAGCTGAGATGTCGCAGGTACCGCCTCGGCCGGGACCATCGCAAGGAAAACTGTAACCAAATTCTTTTTTGTCTGGCATCAATTTGGAACCGCGCGCGTCTAATGCGCCTTTCACTAAAATCAGTGTAGTTGTGTGTAGACCCAAGGCAATAGCATGGTGAACCAGGAAATCTCCGGGCCCAATTGTTAGGAATAGCGAGTTGCTGCTGTTGTTGACGGCGTCCAACCAGCCAGGTAACCACAAGCCCCGACCGGCATTACTTGCCGGACTACCTGCCGAGGATAGAAGCACATCGAAACCATACAAGGTTTTACCATGAGCAGATTGAATCCATTGAGCAAATACGGGTTCGATGAGAATCTGTTTTTCCGGAGTCCCGAAGGCTAGCATTACATCGTTGTGAACATAAAGTCCTAGTGTATGGAATCCCAGAAATAAACTAGCCCAACTTAAGTGAGCTATTATTGCTTCTTTGTGTTCCAACATTCTTGCTAAGACGTTATCTCTATTCTGTTCCGGATCATAATCTCTAATAAAGAATATAGCTCCGTGTGCGAAGGCTCCTGTCATGATAAACCCAGCGATATATTGGTGATGGGTGTATGGCGCGGCTTGAGTTGTATAATCCTGCGCTATAAAAGCATAGGCGGGTAGGGAATACATGTGTTGTGCGACCAACGAAGTTACGACCCCTAAAGCAGCTAAAGCGAGCCCCAATTGAAAATGGAGAGAATTATTGACCGCATCATAAAGCCCTTTGTGGCCACGGCCCAACCTACCTCCTGGAGGGATATGAGCCTCCAGAATCTCTTTCATACTGTGCCCAATACCAGAGTTAGTCCTGTACGTGTGGCCGGCAATTATAAACACAACGGCAATGGCTAGGTGGTGATGAGCAATATCAGTTAGCCACAAACTTTGAGTCTGTGGGTGAAATCCGCCCAAAAAGGTTGGAATAGCTGTTCCCGCTCCTTGAGTGCTATCAAACAAATGGCTACTAGAATCGGGATTTTGCGCATAAACGCTCCACTGACCCGAGAAGAACGGTCCCAACCCTTGAGGATGCGGGGTGGCAGTCAAAAAATTATCCCATCTAACATGGCCACCCCTCGCTTCGGGAATAGCTACATGGACTAAATGCCCTGCCCAAGCTAAAGAACTCACTCCGAAGAGTCCTGAGAGGTGGTGATTTAGCCGAGATTCAGCATTTTTGAACCAAGAAATGCTTGGCTTCCATCTAGGTTGCAGATGTAACCAGCTAGCTAGTAAAAACGAAGCAGAAATAGCTAGCAGAAAGATAGCTCCAGTATAGAGATCTTGGTTATTGCGTAGACCAATAGTATACCACCATTGATACACACCGGAATAGGCAATGTTGACTGGACCCGCAGCCCCCCCTCGAGTGTAGGCTTCAATAGCTGGTTGACCAAAATGAGGATCCCAAATGGCATGAGCTATTGGTCTCACGTGTAATGGGTCCCGCACCCATGCTTCGAAATTGCCCTGCCAAGCCACGTGGAACAAATTTCCAGAGGTCCATAGAAAGATGATAGCTAATTGACCAGAATGAGATGCAAATATTTTTTGGTAGAGACGTTCCTCGGTAGTATCGTCATGACTCTCGAAGTCATGGGCAGTGGCTATACCGAACCAGATGCGACGAGTAGTTGGGTCTTGGGATAGACCCTGGCTGAACTGTGGAAATCTTGATGCCGTAATGTTTCTCAAATCCTCCTAGCCGTTATCCCACTGCAATGATTCTCGCCAGGAAGAACGCCCACGTTGTGGCGATTCCACCCAGAAGGTAATGAGTTACTCCCACAGCACGTCCCTGTATAATACTCAGGGCTCTAGGTTGGGTAACGGGAGCAACTCTCAATTTGTTATGAGCCCAAACAATGGATTCAATGAGTTCTTGCCGGTATCCGCGACCACTAAATAAAAACATTAGACTGAAAGCCCAAACAAAGTGAGCCCCCAGAAATAGAAGACCATACGCGGATAACGAAGAACCATATGATTGAATGACTTGAGAAGCCTGTGCCCACAAAAAATCACGTAACCATCCATTAATCGTTGTTGAACTTTGTGCAAAGTTTCCCCCAGTGATGTGGTTTACCACCCCCTGCTCGCTTACGGTGCCCCACACATCGGATTGCATTTTCCAACTGAAGTGAAATATAACTACTGAAATCGAGTTGTACATCCAGAATAATCCTAGGAAGACGTGATCCCAAGCGGATACTTGGCAGGTACCTCCTCTGCCGGGACCGTCGCAAGGAAAACGAAAACCAAGATTAGCTTTGTCGGGTATTAGTCGGGAACTGCGTGCAAATAAAACACCTTTCGATGAAATTAATACAGTAACATGAATCGTAAATGCATGGATGTGGTGGACCAGAAAATCTGCAGTACCTAGCGGAATCGGGGCTATGGCAACTTTGCCGCCTACAGCGACTAAGCCGCTGCCACCCCAGGTTAAGCTAGTACCCGCCGCCGCATTAGGCGCGGTTGATCCGGGAGCCAAGGCGTGGGTATTTTGCACCCACTGAGCAAATATCGGTTGTAATTGAATGGCGGTGTCTGAAAACATATCTTGGGGACGCCCCAAGGCACTCATAGTATCATTATGGATGTATAGACCGAAGCTATGAAAACCTAGGAAAATGCAGACCCAGTTGAGATGTGAAATTATTGCATCGCGGTGCCGAATAACACGGTCTAACAAATTATTGTATTGAGTAGTTGGATCATAGTCTCTTACCATAAAGATAGCTGCGTGTGCAGCTGCACCAACTACTAAAAAACCTCCTATCCACATATGATGTGTAAACAGAGAAAGTTGTGTCGCATAATCAGTGGCCAAGTAAGGATACGGGGGCATTGCATACATGTGGTGGGACACAATAATTGTTAGAGAACCTAGCATGGCAAGATTGATTGCTAATTGAGCATGCCACGAACTCGTTAGAATTTCGTAAAGACCCTTGTGGCCCTCACCCGTGAAGGGGCCTTTATGAGCTTCCAGAATTTCTTTTGTGCTATGTCCGATACCCCAATTGGTTCTGTACATGTGACCAGCTACCAAAAAGAGAACGGCAATAGCTAAGTGGTGATGTGCAGTATCAGTCAGCCACAAACCTCCCGTCACTGGGTTCAACCCTCCGCGGAAAGTCGGAAAATCTGAGTATTCCGACCAGTCAAGAGTGAAAAATGGGATCAGTCCTTTCGCAAAACTCGGATACGCCTGAGCTAGGAGGTCACGATTAAGAATGAGTTCGTGAGGAAGGGGTATTTCTTTGGGGTCAACTCCTGCATCTAATAATTGGTTAATCGGCAGTGAAACATGTATCTGATGCCCCGCCCACGCTAGGGATCCCAATCCCAATAGACCCGCCAAATGGTGATTTAGCATTGATTCAACGTTCTGGAACCAAGCTAGTTTTGGGGCAGCTTTATGGTAGTGAAACCAACCGGCAAAAAGCATTAATCCGGCAAAAACTAAGGCACCCACAGCTGTGCAATAGAGCTGTAACTCACTAGTTATTCCGGAGGCTCGCCAAAGTTGGAAAAATCCAGACGTTATCTGTACACCCTGGAACCCTCCACCTACATCTCCATTAAGTATCTCCTGACCCACTATTGGCCAAACAACCTGGGCACTAGGTTTCACGTGAGTGGGATCATTCAGCCACGCCTCATAATTAGAAAAACGGGCCCCGTGAAAGTACATGCCACTCAACCAAATGAAAATAATGGCTAGCTGACCAAAATGAGCACCAAATATTTTACGGGATATATCCTCCAAATCATTGGTATGGCTATCAAAATCATGGGCATCGGCGTGTAGGTTCCAAATCCATGTGGTGGTACTGGGACCCTTAGCCAAATTTCTTGAGAAATGTCCGGGTTGGGCCCATCTCTCAAAAGAGGTTTTCACAGGATCCTTCTCCACCATAATCTTGACTTCTGGTTCTGGCGAACGAATAGTCATCGGGACTCTCCTCTCTTCGGACAGGGGATAGCAACAACCTACCAACGGAAGATACGAAACTTCTAAGAACTAGAGTTTTTACCAGCATGTAGTAATCTATTCCCTCTTCCCTTGAGTTTGGAACTCGAGCAACTGCTACGAAGAAGTTATGCAGGGTAGGCATTTGATGGTATTATTACACGACCCAATAGTGCCTAATGGACTTGATAGGATTGATCATCCGTTCGGTAAGGAGAAGGGTAGCGAAGTCGACGTCGAGCAAGCAGGAACCTCTATATATTAACTCTTCTCTTTTCGCCTTACGTCGCCCTGCCTCCCCCCACGGATTAGTTAAACGAAGAAGAGCGTCCCGTGATTTTTAACCGATTCTGTGCTTCAATGTAATTACCGGGGGAAGGTGCTATTGCCTGTTTCCAATACTCAGCAGCTTGATCAAACCAAGCCTCCGAAATCTCCAAATTTCCTTGGTGAATGGCCTGTTCCCCTCGATCAGAATGGGTGATTGTCTTGCAACCCCCTCCTTTAGAACCGAACTTGGGGGTTTCCCACCTCATACGGCTCAGACAACTCTGTTACTGGCTTTTTGTCCCCTAACCAAGAAATAGGTATCACCTCCAAATTTTGGAGGAACTAAGAATAGTCAGGTTTATGATTTCATCCGTCTCGAATAAAACTTTTTCCGTACTCCCAGTTAGAGGAACGAGAGGAAAGGAGTAATAACCTCTCTCGGCACTAACTACCCCATCTCAACTTGAATTTTTTTGGATCGGAAAAATTTTTCTTTTAGGATTTGGTACTACACCGTGGTCCATCACTTATTTCTTCCCAATCGTCTCTACTACGGAGACAAATCGTACAACTTTTTCGATGGACCAATCTCGTTGTATCGACCCAGATTTTCAACGACGAATCCTTGCGGTGCTTTATTCTTCGATTCAGTCAGTTATCCATGAGACAGTTAGGCTACCTTCTTCCTCCAAACCTGGATTGTCTTGGGAGAGGCCGAATCCCGCAGCTCGAGGCAGCTCCCGTTCGGAAGTATGCTTGGGGGAAGCCCTTTTCATTGGTTGAGTATTTATAAACCGAAGAATTCTGAAGCGCAGGTAGTCGCACGTGGTGACAGATCACAGCCATATTATTAAAAGCTTGTGGCGGAGAAGAATTCCGCTCCGGTGCTTGAAAATAGTATTCCAAAGCTCTTGCATGTTTTCCATTACTTGTATGAGTGAGGCCTATATTATAAAGTATGTAACTTCGGTCATAGGAATCAACCTCCAAACGCATGGCTTCGTAGTAGCTTCGTAAAGCTTCTGCATATTCTCCTTCGGATTGGGCCGACATCCGTTACGGTTGCTTCTACAAGTAAGCCCCGCTTCGAAACCGCACATGAGGTTCCCAACTCATACGGCTCCTCCCGCTCAATTCGCAAAAGAAAAAATAGCATTCCAAGTGACCTAATTATTTCTATTCCCAACCTGAAACCAAGCGGGGGTTAGTGTTTCATGAAACTGGTATCTAACCATCCTTCTCGCAAAGAATTTTTCTGAGACAGTTGCGTCATTTCCTCGCGGCGACGGCAGTAGCAACGAATCCCTTGTCAATTTATTCGTTCCCAACATTTCGCTTTTCGAGGGGTTATTCACTTCAGCAATCTCCGATGATTTTAAGGGTATCCAAGCTGCAAACGGGATGGATGTTTGTTGCCCCAATCGCTATTGGTCGTTACCGCGACTTCGAAGTTACCGAGAGTAGGTGATACCTGTCGAGACCAAAAATTGCCGGAGATTTTGTATTGCCGATTCCTCCACGTGGTGCCCACACCCTCCCCGTGCTTACTCATGAAATTACCAGGTATTACACATAAAGTTACGGATTTAACCTCTGGCTTGCTTGATATCAAAATCCGTGGAAAGTGGGAGCCGTAGCTTCCGAGGCTGCACTAATCGTGGATACGCGATCGAAGGGTTTGTCCGGCAATCGAAACGCACCTCTATAAAATGTGGGCTTACCGAAGCTGTAATTCATTCAACTTATATTGAATAATGGTAAATTGCTTGCCTTATCGAATCGCACCATCCCTATAGTATGTAGAAGCTTCCCTCTCCCTCTTAGTGGTAGGTAGTATTTGCAACGAAATATCCGCTAGAATTGTGAAAGTTTTGTCAATAAAGTTGTCATTTCTCTGAGATCTAGGCATAATCAATTTCAACTCCTTGTTTTTCTTTTGCACTCCACCTATTAATTAGTAGTACATCAATTGAGATTGCAAGAGAGGAAGTATGCTTAGCCGATAATGTGGAGGGGAAAATTAGTAAAGTCCCAAGTCGCGTTGAATTTTTTATTCCTGCTTAATTTGTGTCTCAGAAAGTAAAAAATTGTTCCTAACTACTATTCGCAAGTCACTTGTAATTTTACTACCCAAATACCTAAAATATGTCAAGTTCATTAATTAACCCCAGGAAGGGTGGCCGAGCGGTTTAAGGCGTAGCACCGGAAATGCTAAGTGGATTTCTAACTACCGAGGGTTCGAATCCCTCCCTTTCCTTTATCTATTTCTCCCTCTCCAAGGCTATCTTTCTTTTCTTTCTCATCGAAATCTAGCTAAAAAGCCGATTAGATAGAGACAGGCGGGAGTCGGGGTTTCGAATCAAGCCATCGAAGGAGAAGCAGTAAGAGTTGATAATACCTGAGTCGATTAGGAATTTCATTGAAGTGACGTGAACCGATCATTCGGATAATTCATCGCGTACCAAATTAAACTGCTCGAAACTAGAGTATTTATCTCCATCTATTTCTGAAGCGAAAAATTCTAAGTAAATTTCTGCTAGAGAAGAGTAAACAGGCTAGGCCGAAAAACTTTTGTTATATCATTCCCCGAGTAATCTGCTTCTCGAATTCCATCATCCCAAGTCCTTTGCCTGAATTTTCATTACAGAGACCTCCAAACTATTCGATTAACTTTTTCATTCGATAAATGATTATTAAGCTTTGCGGGAGTAATACTCAACAACTAACAATTCATTTATATTCAAATTGACGGATTCTCGATTGGCAATACGATTAACCAATCCTGTCGGCCTGCTGCCTTCCGATAGAGAGGCGGTCAAGTGATCCGGTGTTTCGCCCCCCCCGGGAGACTCACCCTTCAGCGCATTACAGGAAGTTGGTCGGTTTCGAACAGTAATAATATCTTTCGGCTTGCAGCGATAGCTTGGTACATCTACAATACGGTTGTTCACTAAAATATGTCTGTGATTAACTAACTGTCTAGCGGCAGGAATCGTGGAAGCCATGCCTAAGCGAAAAATAACATTATCTAGACGCATCTCAAGTAGTTGCGGTGGTACTTGGCCCGTTGAACCCCTAGTTTTTCTAGCGATACGTACGTATTTCAGTAGTTGGCGTTCCGTCAATCCATAATTGAAACGTAATCTTTGTTTGGCCTCCAAACGCACACAGAATTGAGAAATTTTTCTTGAAGCTGATTGATCGGTAGCAACTCGAAATTCCCCCAAGTTGGGTGTTTTACCCCTACCCATAAACCCCGGTAAATTCTTTAGACGACGTATCACTTTCAAACGAGGTCCTCGGTAGCGAGACGTGAAAACTCCTTTTCTGTAAACGTTTTATTGTTGGATAAAAAACTTATAGGATCAGCACGGAGATACCACCCATTACTGCTGGTGAAGAAAATAGAAGTTGGTCAGGATTGATATCTGTGACAATCATAACATATGAATAGTGACTAATAAATATTCAATATGTTATCAACAATTGATAAAGATGGGGGGGGGGGTAAACAAAAACTACCAGCGATTCGTAATGCCAAATAAAGACGTTATAGCATATCCATTTACATAAAAATTTTAGCAAAAAAAAATCAAATTGATTGACGGATATATTGCTTCAAGTAGTGCATTCATATATACTTCTATAATAGAAACTAAATTTTTGGGAAGCAATTAACTTATCGTCGACAAGTTGAATTACATGCATTTTTTTACTTGAAGTATGATATCTTGAAAAGGAAAAAGTCGTCTTCTTCCTGTTTAAAAGCATACTATAAAAAAAAACAAATTGTGTAAAATTATGTCATGGTCCTAGACTATCTTAAACTAGGGATAGACAAAAGGGAGTCCGCCTGGGATAGGCAGGTTACTTGGTGTAAGCACGCCAAAAGTTTTCACGCACAACTACGTCGTTATCTATCTCTTTTAATCAGTTCGTTGGGGCCTAAGGGGTGGGGATATGGCGGAATGGTAGACGCAGCGGACTCAGCTAGATTGAGCCTGGGTATGGAGACGTATCAAGTGGCAGCCCCCAGATTCAGGGGAACCTGGGACCATTTATCGGGCAATCCTGAGCCAAATCTTGTATTACTCAATTGAATTTCGGGCGATGAGGCGAGATAGGTACAGAGACTCGACGGGGGCCATTCCAACGAGCAGTCTGTTAGTTACTAGTTCTCGAAATAACTGAATATCTAACCGGTTCATGTGGTTAACCGCATGGGATAAGATGTAGAAGCATAAGAATGAGACTTGGTAAAGAGAGAAAGTTTCACTTCTTCTTTCCCTAGTTGGATGCAGACCCCTCCCCTCGGTTTGGGGCCAGCATTCATTCGCGAAATTATGTTCTAGTAATACAACACTGAGTAGACTCCCTCTACTATTGCTAGTGCTAGTCCGCATATTCTTATCTTACCTGTTGCGGGATCCCGCATTATTACAATGAAAGTTATTCAGCAATCGGGCCGGTAGCGGAAAAGCGATACTTTCGTGAATGGAGGTAGAGTCCCATTCTACGCACTTAATAAAATGATGAATGGCAGCGCAAGTTGCAGTGGAACGAAAATCCGTTGGTTTCGACCGTGAGGGTTCGACTCCCTCTATCCCCAACGAGACACTTTAATTAACCCACTTCAGGTTGTTTGGATTCACATGATTTGTTCGGAAGCAAAATACAAAAACCACTTCAACCTATTCTTCTTCTACTTGGTCTTTCCTTCGCAAGTGAGCCATTCAGGCTTTTGATATACATGAATGGCTCAATCGAGCCCCCCCCCAGACTTTATATGCTGGAAATTCTATTGCACCAAACAGATCGAGAAAGGCGAGATCAGGGGTTCGACTAGGCAAAAAGCTGGGGTTTAGAAATATACCTCTCTTTAGTTGAGTTTTATCCGTAAATGAGTCAGCCGAGATAGCTCAGTCGGTAGAGCAGAGGACTGAAAATCCTCGTGTCACCAGTTCAAATCTGGTTCTTGGCATCTAACTAGTTTGGGGGATAAGCCGAACCAGTTCTGGTATTACAGAAAATCGACCAGCCCTGGAGGAGCTAGCCAAAATGAGGAAGTATTTCGAAAACTGGGTGGGTTACTCGAGATCTTGGTAACCTTAAAAAGTTTCGATAAAACTTATTTTATGCAGTAGCGGTGGGTGGGGAAGTAAGTTTTCAGCTGAGACTTACTTTTTTATAACCTACATACAAATTAATAGGCATCCTGTAACTCATAAAAGTTGGGTACGATGTAATCTTTACGTAGAGGCCACCCTACCCAACTTTCAGGCATCAGTATACGCCTAAGATGCGGATGACCCTGATGGATTATTCCCAACATATCATAGGATTCACGTTCTTGGAGATCGGAACTTTTCCAAACCCAGTAAACCGAAGGTATTCTAGGGTTTCTTCTTGGAACAAAAATTTTTGTACACACTTCCTCGGGTTGATCTGGCTGATCTCGTATCTGTGTCAGATGATATACACTGACTAGAGATCCTCCCGGTGCCGAGTCGTAGGCACATTGGGAACGTAGGTAATTAAAACCGTAAGCATATGGGGCGACAGCTACAGACAACCACTCTTCCGACTTGACTTGCAAAGTCTCGACACCCCTGTAATCGTAACCCAAAGGTCGGTGGAAAAACTTATGTCTAGTCGACCAAGCAGATAATCGACCCCGCGTCTCAATATTGAACTTATCTTTATTGATAGTGTTCATTTTGGTTAATACCTCTTTTCCTCTTACCCATGTATGAAATAAAATCTAGTCATTCGCCTACTTCTGATATTTATTTGCTAGACCTATCTCCAAGCTTTTTAAAGTTTTCCGAGAAAGTATTTGATAAGAGCTTCGTGTCACAATTAGTTAATTCTTGATTGTATTCACCTATATGGATGCTAGGTACAAAGCGAAATCGATGATTTAGGTTGGGGTATTTCGCTCGGGTGGGGCGGGAAGCGCGATCTGCCAAACTTCCTCTAGCTATTTTTTTACGGAGTTTTGTTACGGCATCAATGATAGCTTCGGGTCTGGGTGGGCAACCCGGCAAGTAGATATCGACGGGAATTGATTTGTCTACCCCGCGAACGGTGCTGTAGGAATCCGTGCTAGACATGCCCCCTGTAGTGGTGCAAGCTCCCGTGGCGATTACATATTTCGGATCAGGCATTTGCTCGTAGAGTCTAACGAGGGACGGGGCCATCTTCATGGTTACAGTACCGGCGGTAACAACTAGGTCTGCCTGCCTAGGACTGGATCTGGGTACTAGGCCGTATCGGTCAAAATCAAAACGTGAACCAATTAGGGAGGCAAATTCGATGGAGCAACAGCTGGTACCGTATAGAAGTGGCCACAAACTGGAAAGTCTGGACCAGTTGGAGAAATCACTTATATTAGCTAAAAAAATTGAATTTGACACACCCCATTCAGGTAGGGGAGGCTCCACCGAATTGAGGGGGATATCTACACCGCGGGGTTCGACTCTCTCTATGCCACTTTCACCCGAATATTTGGGAGTTGACGCCATTCCGATGCTCCTTTTCGCCATGCGTGAACCAAACCAACTACTAATATAAAGATGAAAATGATCACTTCGATGAAAGCAAATAGTCCCAATTCCCTGAAGGATACAGCCCATGGATAGAGAAATACGGTTTCAACGTCGGAGACCGCGAAAACCAAAGCAAACATGTAGTAACGTATTTGAAATCGAATCCAAGTATCTCCCCTTGGCTCAATGCCCGACTCGTAACTCGTCAATTTCTCCGGTCCTCCTCGAGTGGGAGCAATAAATCCGGGAATCGAAAAAGCTAAATAGGGAATAGATATAGATACTAGCAGGAAGATCCAGAAGGAGTCGTATTCGCGGAGCAAAAACATTTTCATACCCCCCTTGCCTCAATTTTTTAATTTAGTTGATAAACCTGGAGCTAAACGAGGTAGTATCGGTCTAGGTTGGTAAGTAACCACCGTCTCGCTATACTGCAGTGGGTTTAGCACGTGTAACCCCCTTGGGGAAGTGAATTGAGTTTTCGGTTCGGTTATATTGGTAGTTACCTCATCGATAATGAGAAGTAGAAGAAAGAGGCGTTAGCTTTCTATTTTCGAGAAGGGCAATGTCGGATTTCTAATGGAAAAATCAAGTGATTCATAAATTTCAACAGATTATCTCCTCCTACTCCTTTGTTTTCAAGTTGGGACTATACGGATTCAAATCGTAGACACTCTCGGTCATGCAGATCGGAATATAAAAAAAATTTACCGAACTGCTTAGCAAAGCTAACATGCCTGCCGCTTCTGCAGCACAGGGCTCCCTTATCAGTATCAGCTGTTCCCCAACTTAATATATTTTTACCTGAAGAAGGGGGGGAGGAAGAAATAGGGGGGGGGGTGAATCAAACAATTCCGAAGTAACTTGAGAAGATCACTAACGCGGCGTTCACACAGAATTATCTCTAGGGATACAGATCAACCTCGTAATGTCAAATATTCTCCGTCGCTTGGAGGGGGTGTGCAACACTTTCCCTACCCGGAAGTTCGTGAGGCGGGGGGGAGATCTCGCTTGGTTGGGGTCCTCGCGTCGCCCTCACTACTTCTAGTTCTAGCGTCGGATAAACCACATACCCCCCATATCAACTCCTGGGGATTGACTTCGTTTAGTCAACCCATCTGTCATGCTACTGTTACTTTGTATCCCTCATTTTAAGCGAGACAGAAAACTATCAAGCAGAGTTTTGCACGAATCGCTGGGTTTCGACAAATCTTTCGAAGAAGAAATATTGGCGCACGTTTGAACGAGACGCTCTACCGCCGAGCTATCTATATCCCTTGATCCACTTGATAATATATGAAATAATTTCATCTGTATCAATTAATTTTTGCCAAGTCAACGAATCGGTTAAAAAGAAACAATATATATATATATGAGATGGATTATTTATCAAGTAGTGAAACATGCAGTTGTGTCTAGCTATTTCTTCGGGTATAATAGCGATATCTATATCTATATATGAGTCACGCACCTCAATAAATACGGGTATAAAAAAGACAAATGGATGGCAGCCTACTTGACTCAGCGGTTAGAGTATCGCTTTCATACGGCGAGAGTCATTGGTTCGAATCCAATAGTAGGTAACACTTACTAGATACCGTAACAGTTAAAGTGGTATCTAATAAGTTTTAATGTATGTGAGACACATCAAAGGTTTTTGCGTGTGGCACGATAGTATTATCGTAAGACTACTAAATTACTTAGTGCTTCTGGGCTCGGAACAAACGCGTTAAGCCGCAGTTGAAGCCTCTAGTCTGGCCTTCGCTCTTTTAAAAGCTGAGTTGGCTTCTATTACTCTTTTCTTACCTTCCGCTTTAGCTAAGTCGGCCTGAGCCGTCTGAAAACTTATTCGAGCTTCGTCGGGATCGATTTCGGTAGCTCTTTCCGCTTCGTTAACTAATATTGTTACCTGATTATTATCTATCATGGCAAAGCCACCCATCAGCGCCATTGAAGACCATTGCCCATCATGACGTATTTTTGAAACTCCCATATCCAAAGCTGTAAGAAGCGGCGCGTGATTGGGTAGTATACCAACCTGACCGCTATTGGTGGATGAAATGATTTCCCAAACCTCGGAATTCCAAACTATTCGATTAGGGGCCATTACGCGAAGATTCAATACCATCTCTTCTATTGAACCTCCGCTTGTAAAGACGCAGCTTTTGCAGTGGCTTCGTCGATATTGCCAACTAAGTAAAAAGCTTGTTCAGGGAGATTATCCAACTCTCCAGGAAGAATCATTTGAAATCCCTTAATGGTTTCTGATGAACTGACGTATTTACCCGGGGAGCCGGTGAAAACTTCTGCCACGAAAAAAGGTTGCGATAGGAAACGTTCTATTTTTCGAGCCCTAGCTACCGTCAGGCGATCTTCTTCGGATAACTCGTCTAGCCCGAGAATAGCTATAATATCTTGAAGTTCCTTGTAACGTTGCGAAGTCTGCTTAACTCCCTGTGCCGTGTCATAATGCTCCTCACCCACAATCCGAGGCTGTAACATAGTGGAGGTCGAATCCAGAGGGTCTACGGCTGGATAAATACCCTTCGCTGCTAATCCCCTTGAAAGCGCGGTAGTAGCGTCTAGGTGTGCAGATGTCGTGGCGGGAGCCGGGTCAGTCAAATCATCGGCAGGTACGTAAACAGCTTGGATGGAAGTTGTTGATCCCTCCTTGGTGGAAGTAATTCTTTCCTGCAATGATCCCATTTCTGTACCAAGGGTCGGTTGATAACCCACCGCGGAAGGCATCCTACCCAGCAATGCCGAAACCTCCGATCCCGCCTGGACGAAGCGAAAAATGTTGTCAATAAATAGGAGTACATCTTGCTTGTTAACATCTCGAAAGTATTCCGCCATTGTTGGAGCAGTTGAGCCAACTCTCATACGAGCTCCCGGTGGTTCATTCATCTGACCATAAACCAGAGCCACCTTTGACTCGGAAATATTTTGCTCATTAATAACTTTTGATTCTTTCATTTCCATGTAAAGGTCATTACCTTCACGTGTACGTTCTCCTACCCCGCCAGATACGGATACACCTCCATGAGCTTTCGCAATGTTATTGATTGATTCCGTAATAAGAACCGTCTTTCCAACTCCAGCCCCACCAAATAACCCAATTTTTCCGCCTCTCCGATACGGAGCCAAGAGATCCACAACTTTTATACCCGTTTCAAAAATTGATAATTTAGTATCCAGCTGGGTAAATGCCGGGGCGGACCTGTGAATTGGAAATGTCGTACTACTTCGTACAGGACCCAAATTATCTACGGGTTCGCCGAGGACGTTGGATATTCGTCCAAGAGTAGTTTCACCAACGGGAACACTAAGGGGGGCTCCCGTATCAACAGCACCCATACCTCTCATCAAACCGTCTGTGGCACTCATAGCTACAGCTCTCACTTCATTATTACCTAATAATTGTTGGACCTCACGAGTAACATTAATCTCTTGACCTGCTGGATTTTGTCCCCTGACTATTAGTGAGTTGTAGATATTGGGCATTTTCCCCGGCGAGGAAGCCACATCCAACACTGGTCCAATGATCTGAGTGATATAGCCCACGTTTTTTTCCACCAATTCAGAAATTTCGAAAGAGAGAGAACTGGTTTTCGTAACTATACTTTTTTGGTGTATTATCTTTATCTGATTACTGAATCGGTAGAAATATGTGTGGTATTTCATCGTCGAGTGGCCGATGGGAAGGAGTCAATCGCTCCCTTCCCACTCACTCCCCTTTTTTTAAATTCATTTTTGAGATGTAGCTATAGATAAATAAAGTGGGGGGGGGGGGGGGTTAAGCCGCAGATAAATCAGACTTCTTCTTTGTTTTGCACACGATCGAGATACTGATGACATCTGTGCCCCATTCACTGAATCTTCATTACCAGGGTACGCGGCATCCCATTTTTCAAACAAGATTGACCATTAAACGCGAGGGGTTGGCAATTATTTAGTTCGTATTCTATCGACCAGTCTAACCACGAAGAGATTCCCGAGTCAATGTATTGGGATGGGGCAGAATGCTGCTTCTCAAGCAGTTTATGTAAGAAAACAGATTGACTAGTTGCACCCCGCGTGAGGCGCGGTATAAAATGATAATGTTCCATGCTTGAAATGGAGTTTTGACAGGTGTAAATATCACGTGCGGGTTGAACTATATCCGCCTCTGCGTCTCATGTCGAAATACTCTACCTATGCCGAGCAGATCTCATCTTTGCAAGATTTACTAATTTAGTCATAGGGAGGAACAAACCCATGTCACCACAAACGGAGACTAAAGCAGGTGTTGGATTCAAAGCTGGTGTCAAAGATTACCGATTGACCTATTACACCCCCGAATACAAGACCAAAGATACCGATATCTTAGCGGCCTTCCGCATGACTCCACAACCCGGGGTACCGGCTGAGGAAGCCGGAGCTGCGGTAGCTGCGGAATCCTCCACAGGTACGTGGACCACTGTATGGACAGATGGGTTGACCAATCTCGACCGTTACAAGGGCCGATGCTACGACATTGAACCCGTCGCTGGAGAAGAAAACCAGTATATCGCATATGTAGCTTATCCTTTGGATCTATTTGAAGAAGGTTCTGTCACCAACTTGTTCACTTCCATTGTAGGTAATGTTTTCGGATTTAAGGCTCTACGCGCCCTACGCTTAGAAGATCTTCGAATCCCTCCTGCCTATTCTAAAACTTTCATTGGACCGCCTCATGGTATTCAAGTCGAAAGGGATAAACTGAACAAATATGGACGTCCCTTATTGGGATGTACAATCAAGCCAAAATTAGGTCTGTCTGCTAAAAATTATGGTAGGGCCGTCTATGAATGCCTTCGTGGTGGACTTGATTTTACAAAAGATGATGAAAATGTAAATTCCCAGCCATTCATGCGTTGGAGAGATCGCTTCTTATTCGTAGCAGAAGCTCTTTTCAAATCCCAGGCTGAAACGGGCGAAATCAAAGGGCATTACTTAAATGCTACTGCAGGTACGTGTGAAGAGATGTTGAAGAGAGCTGTTTTTGCTAGAGAGTTGGGTGCACCAATAGTCATGCATGACTACTTGACCGGAGGGTTTACCGCAAATACCAGCTTAGCTTTTCACCGCCGAGACAATGGACTGCTTCTTCATATCCACCGTGCAATGCATGCTGTTATCGATAGACAACGAAATCACGGTATACATTTTCGCGTATTGGCCAAAGCATTACGCATGTCCGGTGGAGATCATATACACGCCGGAACTGTAGTAGGCAAACTAGAAGGTGAACGAGAAGTCACTTTGGGTTTCGTCGATTTACTTCGCGACGATTATATTGAAAAAGATCGTAGCCGCGGTATCTATTTCACGCAAGATTGGGTATCTATGCCGGGTGTACTCCCCGTAGCTTCGGGGGGTATCCACGTTTGGCACATGCCCGCCCTAACCGAAATCTTTGGGGACGACTCTGTTTTACAGTTCGGTGGAGGAACCTTGGGACATCCTTGGGGAAACGCACCCGGTGCGGTAGCCAACCGAGTCGCGTTGGAAGCTTGTGTACAGGCTCGTAATGAGGGTCGCGATCTTGCCCGTGAGGGTAATGAAATTATTCGCGAAGCTACTAAGTGGAGTCCGGAGTTGGCTGCCGCATGCGAGATCTGGAAAGCAATCAAATTTGAATTCGACACAATTGATACGTTGTAAATAGTTTTGGCTTTCGGTAGCTATTTTCCACCGGCATCTGTCTCGCGACAGTGATAGTTGTCAGACATATCAGGAGTATCGGGAAGTAGTTAAATTTTCCCATACTCCTGATACGCGATACATATTAAGGTTGGTTAATTAATGATGGAAACTGAGAAGCACATGGTCTCGAAATGTGAATCCGAGGGTTCGAATCCCTGCCAACTCGTATTGCAAAGTTACGAGGTACGAACGAGTAGTCCAAACTTAAACCCAAAACTTTCTTTTATTAGAATGATAAAAACCTTTATCACGTTTAATTTCACAGTATATTGCCTCGCCTTCTTCTTGTTGGATAATAGAAATTGAATACCTACAATATGGTTGATTTGATAGATAACTAGTCAATCGCCAATTATTTATTGGGTCAACTATCTTGGATTTGGTCTTGACTTGTTGATACCTACTTCAATTGGACGAAAAGTTAATCATATGGTAAAGAATCTATTTAAATTTTATATTTTCTACGGGCTAAAGGGAAAAAACAACAGATGAGGAGATTGTTACGTCTGTAATAAATTGGTTTGAAGATAAGCGCAAATTTGGTGGATTGATTGGAGCTTTCCTCGAAGAAGCTACGAGAGGCTCTATCTCAACTGAAAAAGAAAGAGAGAAGCGGATAAGTGTTAACACGAATAGAGGATTATGGGCTCGACGCGATAACTGCGGAAACATGCTTCATGTCAAATTTTTGAAGCAGAATAAAAGTGTTTGTGGAGAATGCGGTTATCATCTTTCAATGAATAGTATGGAAAGGATCGAACTTTTGATTGATCGCAACACATGGATTCCCACGGATGAAGAAATGGCTGCAAAGGATGTTTTAGATCTTTCCGACGAGGATTCCTATCAGAATCGTGTAGCTGTTTCTCAGGAAAAGACGGGTTTAACCGATGCTGTTCAAACAGGTTTAGGTTATCTAAGTGGGACACTTATTGGACTCGGTGTTATGGACTTCCACTTCATGGGAGGAAGTATGGGTTCCGTTGTGGGTGAAAAGATTACCCGCTTAATTGAATATGCCACGGACAAGTCTTCGCCATTGGCTTCAATCTGTGCTTCCGGGGGAGCGCGTACGCAAGAAGGAACGTTGAGCTTGACGCAGATGGCTAAAATTTCTTCCGTATTGCAAATCCATCAAGTTCAAAAAAAATTGCTTCATATATCGATTCTTACCTACCCAACGACGGGGGGTGTCACTGCCAGCTTTGGCATGTTGGGGGATATAATTATTGCCGAATCCAAAGCGTATGTAGCATTCGCCGGTAAAAGGGTAATTGAATAAACATCGCGTCAAAAGATACCTGAAGGCTTTCAAGCAGCTGAGTCTTTATTTGATAATGGGCTACTCGATTCGATCGTTCCACGTAATCTCTCGAAGGGTGTTTCGGGCGAAATATCTGAGCTTTATTCATCAGCTCCTTGTAAGAAAAATTGAATTCGTTCCAAATTTTAATTCTCGCATTTTTAAGTCAGCCACATCTTACCCCTTCACTAATAAGCCGGGAAACAATCGTCACTTCCATTTTTCGTTGTGCAAAGAAAAATTCTTGGATCTCTCGGTATCGGCGTACCCGTTCCCTCCCCGATAAACCCCAGAAAATGAAAAATTCAAAGTAAATTAATTTGCTGGAAGCCTGGAAACCCCTTTTCTTTCTGGAACAAAAGGAATATCATTAGATATTAGAAAGAAGAGTCAAACAGAGATATATTGTTGTATAAATAAATTTATTCTTTTCTTTGTCGTAGTTGAGGTAATTTTATCATGGCAGCATCTTATCTACCCTCTATTTTTGTACCCCTAGTCGGTTTGGTATTTCCGGCAGTTACAATGGCTATTTCATTTTTATATATAGAGCGGGATGAAATCCTATAACTTCTTTTTCATCTCCTGGAGACGGAGTAAACCGCTCAGCGACTTTCTGCTACCAATTGGATTCGAAGTCTAGTCTTAGTTAATACGTAATAAAGATGAATTCCCTCTTTCTCGGTGGTTATCCTTGTCCCAACAAGCTCGGGAAAGAATGTTGCTCCAATCAATCTATGTCTCATTCTCACTTCATACAGAAATGAGATATAGATTGATTACTTGTTTCTAGGATGAGATACATGTGGATAACTACCCCATTCCATATGCCCATACGCTTAAACCCCATTTTTTAAACCCCATTTTTGCACCTCATCATTAAACGCGAATAAATTGAAAATAAGCGGAAGTGGTGGACTGGAAAAAAATAGGGAAAACGAAATTGATGACAAAATGGCTAATCCATTTATTATGCAATCTGTGAGGAAATAGTAATGAATTGCCGCTCCAAATGGATCCAAGTAGATTTCATAAAAGGCTCCCGCACATTTGCGAATTCATGTTGGGCCTGTATCCTTGTCTGCGGCGCAACAGGTTTTCTACTAGTGGGACTTTCTAGCTGCGTCGGGGAAGATCTGATCCCCGGACTTTCATCCGAACACATCGTTTTTATCCCACAGGGTGTCGTAATGTGTTTTTACGGGATTGCAGGCCTCTTTCTCGGGCTGTATCTGTGGTGTACTGCGTTTCGGGACGTGGGGGGCGGATACAACTTTTTCGATAAGCGAGAAGGGTTTTCTTCCATCTTTCGGTGGGGCTTCCCTGGAAAGAATCGCCGCATCCACATTCGACTTGTACTAGAAGATGTGGAAGCGGTTGGATTGGAAAGTATGGAAGGCTTTTATCCACGTCGGATTCTCTACTTGAAAGTTAAGGGTCGGCGAAATATCCCACTAACTAGGATGGGTGAAGGTTTAACCCCAGGAGATATGGAAGGAAAAGCCGCCGAACTCGCTCGTTTCCCGCGTGTATCGATTGAAGGTTTTCAAAATCTATTGAATTTTATAACTGGATGATTTGCGAAAAAATGCAAGGCTACTGGAGCTGCAAAAATAAGAAGTTCGAGGGGGAGGGGTTCGAAGCAAAGAAGGGATATCCCAATTGCAATAATTCATCTGATTAGTCTAGTACTTCGCTTATTTCCTTTTTCTGATTGATAGATAGTTACAGTTAATATATGCGATTACATTACTGGAAACGAAGAATTACTCGACGGCTTTTTAGTACTCCACAACGTTCCCCGGATAGAGCTTATGAGGCTAGTAAGCAACTACAGCCCTTGATAAACGACTCCTTGCTTCCCGTGCGAGTGGAATCATCCCTCCCAACACCGGAGGAGTTGCCGCCGGCCACGACAGCGCCCACAAACACGGCATCCAAAAAATCTAGATATCTAATATATTGCAGTCTCTTAGAGCACAGATTTAGCATATCTATTTTGGGAATGCAAAAACACCTGAGACTCATTTCCGGGACAAAGCTCCTCGGATTGTTTTCAATTGGGTGCCATTGCGCAAACAATTTTTTGACAAGAAATTGTTTGAATACGTTTTCGCCGAACCTCCCAGAGACTTCGCTTTTCCAAGATATATCTTTAAAATCTCGCCAAAATTGTTACACGAATGGAGAAACAATCGATAGACGAGGAGAAGTAGTTAGTTTCTCGGAAGAGAAACTAGAAAATGATTTTCCCCTCGCGAAAGGATGTGTCTCTTACAAGTTGAATAATATAAAAGAAATAAATAGGAAATTAGCCTGGATTGAAGCGACTTCAAATGAGTTTGACTCCAAGAGACTACATTGTTCCGCAAACTTTCCCCCATTTAAAACTACCCAAAAAGTGACTGAAAAATCATTGAATTGCGAATCAGCAAATTTTACGTCGGCCTATGAGTCAATCAGTTTGGTGCCTCGGTCTGTAACTCGCACCTTATCCAGGTTTGGGGCGGAACTGACGAATCAATCAAGTGTGTTGGTACATAATGATTTCGACTTAGCTAGAAACCAAGCATTAGTTTCCCTTCAATATGTTGGGTGTTTTCTGCTTCTCCCCCTCACGATTCCAATCAGTTTCAGAAATTGGTTTTTAGAGTCTTGGGTTAGGGGTTGGTGGAACATAACTCAAATCCAGGTATTTATCAACCCCCTTCAAGAGAAAAAGGCTCTGAAACAGCTCCGAGAAGTAGAAGCATTGCTCTGGTTAGATGATGCAACTGAACATTTGGCAGATACGCGGTTGCAAAATTATGATGCGAATGCATATGACGAGACTACTCAGTTGGCAATGATGTATAACGAACTGAATATTCAGCTACTGCTGCAGCTAGTAACCGATGTAATCAGTATCGCCATCCTAGCTTTATTGTTTATAACGGGTCGAAAGAGACTTGCAGTTTCAAATTCCCGGATTCAGGAGTCATTTTATAGCTTGAATGACACGATGAAAGCGTTTTCCATCCTTTCACTAACTGATTTATGTGTAGGGTTCCACTCGCCCCATGGTTGGGAAATAGTCATAGGCTCCCTCTCCGAACATTTTGGCTTAATTCCTAATAAATATGTAATTTCTCGCCTCGTCTCAACCTTTCCAGTTATTCTAGATACGGTATCCAAATATTGGATTTTTCGTCACTTGAATCGTACATCTCCCTCGATTGTAGCAACTTACCATACAATGAGTGGGTAACAACCACTTCTCCAAATTTGCATCTAACAGGCTAGACTAGTTCACCCTTTTGGGCTATTTGCACCCCCCCCCCCCCTCTCTCTCTCTCGTTCGTCATCTGGTAGTAATGATCGAAAGATTATAGGAGAGGAAAGACTTGGAGCAGGAAGAAATTATTTGCCACCAAGCGACGTCAACACATGACTCGTTTGTACAAAGACTTGAGACTAATCACCAATCTACGCAAAGAAGAATTACGAATAATTGGATGGAAAATTGTTGGATTCTGCCACTTGCAGTATCGATCGGTTTCGGTGAATTAAACTGTCCATCTGTATCAAATGCATATCCGATTCTTGCGCAACAAAATTACGAGAATCCCCGAGAAGCTACAGGGCGTATTGTGTGCGCCAATTGTCACCTAGCCAAGAAACCTGTGGATATTGAGGCCCCGCAATCTGTTCTTCCCAATACTGTATTTGAAGCAGTTGTTAAGATTCCCTATGATACGTAGATAAAATAAGTACCCGCAAATGGCAAAAAAGGCGGATTGAATGTCGGCGCCGTCCTCATTCTACCGGAGGGGTTTGAATTGGCTCCTTCTAATCGCATTCCAACCGAAATGAAAGAAAGATTGGGGAAATTATCGTTTCAGAGTTACCGTCCCGGGAAGGAAAATATAATCGTTGTAGGACCGGTGCCGGGGAAATTATACAGCGAAATCATATTTCCGATTATCTCGCCGGACCCTGGTACTAACAAAGAAGCTCATTTCCTGAAATACCCTATTTATGTCGGGGGGAATAGGGGGAGGGGGCAAATCTACCCAGATGGAAGCAGAAGCAATAACACGGTCTATACCGCTTCAGTGACGGGAAAGATAAAGGGAGTTGTTCGTAAAGAAGGAAGGGGTGGATACGAAGTCACTATCGAAGAGTCATCCGAGAATCGCGAAACGACTGATACCGTCCCTCCCGGCCTCGAGCTCATCGTTTCAGAGGGTGAGTTCGTTAAGGCCGATCAGCCATTGACTAATAACCCCAATGTTGGCGGATTTGGTCAGGGAGAAGTTGAAATCGTACTCCAAGACCCGTCGCGTATCCAGGGTCTCATAGCTTTTTTTGCGTCGGTTGTCTTGGCACAGATTTTTCCCGTGCTTAAGAAGAAACAGTTTGAAAAAGTCCAGTTGGCAGAAATGAATTTCTGATTGCTTACTCCTTTCGTTTGCCGCGACCCCTCCCGTGGCTAAGTAACCTGATTGATAACTGCGCATAGAAAGAGAGATTTCCACCAATCTATTTCTTAGTCAATGATTTGGTAGCCACGTGGAGAGTGTTGATTGCGTCGACTTCGGTTTTGTTGGTGGTGTCAACGACATCGACACCATCGACGTCATCCGCATCTATTCCCTGACGCAATAAGCTGACTTATTTACCGACCAGTTCCCTATTTCCTAGTTCGACTCCATCAAGTCTGAAATGAGGCACAGGAAATACAACATCGGGTAGGGGTGTGGACCACAAATATGGATAGCACTTGTTGTGTTGGGAAGATTGCTTCCGGATAGAAGTGAATAAAAGAAACTTCATTTGCTAGTTCGTCAAGATAGAAGTTGTACCCGAAAACCTATTAATTGATCCGATTCTATCAGACGAGTTCTACTTCCCGGACTGAAATATTTTCCCTAGACTGCAATATTAAACTTCTTATCTGTAATTACTATAGTTACATGATTAAAAAATTGTAAAGAACTACTCATTCCAGTTGTCACATTCAGCCTCGATCGATTCTTTAGATAGAAAAGAATCGATCGACCCGTCTACTTGATAGATGCGTCGCGGAGCTATAATATCGGTTAAGCTGAGCATTACTACGTCCGGTCGATGAATCAACTAAAATTCAATATATCACTAATCCGTATCTATTTAACTAAATAGATATATTGAATTGAAGAATTGAACCGCTTTTCTCTTCCCCTCCTTTAGGTAGAAAGAGAAGGAAAAACGGAGATTTCAATTGTAGAATTCGGCAAAATTTTATCGATCAAACGGCAATTATTATTGAGGAGACGACCCCAACCCCGAATAAGCCCCGTAAGAGGATATGCCTAACGAACCTATCACAGGTGTACCGGCTACAGTACCTACCAACCACAAGGGAATCCTTCCAGTGGTATTTGTCATCTGCGCCACCTCCTTACCCTCTACTTCTTCGGCTTCATCATCCGGCCTCGACTCGAGACGTGAACAGTCACAAATAATTAGGATCTCGATCTTTTTTAGACAATTCTTTTTAGTTTCTAATTAAAAAAGTAATTAGGAAATGGAACGGCAAGTACGGAAATCAGTAATAATCCCCGATAAAGGCTTGTACGATTCGATTCTACACTCTGTTTATTTGGATTCGGTTGTGTCGTAAATTCGGAGCTCACTAAAAACTATCTTTGAATAAATTGCATAGCTGATATCGACCCCAAAAAGAAAACTGTAGGGACAGCTAAGCCGTGAACGGCTAGCCACCTAACAGTGAAAATAGGATAAGTTTTATCTAAAGCCATTGGTTTCTCCTAAAGGAATTTGGTGAATGCGTCGACCTGTTCCAGCGAATCGAAGCGGCCAGTTACCAAGGGAACTTCTTGTCGGCTATCTGAAAAATATTCGTTTGGGCGAGGGCTTCCGAAAACATCGTAAGCTAAACCTGTACTGACAGATGGCCAGCCTGCAATAAACAGGGAGGGTATAGTAATGCTGTGGATGACCCAGTATCAAATACTAGTAATGATGTCAGCAAAGGGGCGTTCTCCTGTATTCCCAGACATGTTCAACTCCGTATCTATATCTATCTTGTAAAACTAAAAAGGATTGTTTCCCAAAAAGGGGAAGGGGTAAAGGATGCGGAACCCCCTAGTAAACCTTTTTGAATGGGAATTCAACCAAATTAGAATGTCACTTTTATACCCAGGGTATATCCGAAATATACTGGTTCAGTATAGCTAGCCCGCCTTTGATGCGGCAAGGTTACCCGCTCCTCACAAGTTGAGGTGTTTGATCTCTACGAAATTAGTGAGGTGTTCGATACTTATGAAATTTTTGATGGGTGGCTGCCTACATCTGGACCAAACCAACTAGAAAGCCTTGGACCGCTTCAGACCCGTGCGTCGGTTTACGGAAGCGGGGATCTCCCCTACCACTCCGTCTTCCAGCCTGCCTTCGTCTCTCGGAATGTCTGGGCAATTACTGATTTCAACCAGGTCTAGGCATATTAGTAGGCCAAAAAGATAGCCATTCTGGGAGAGATAAGGGCAGTTTTACCGACCGAGGAGGGGAAAGACTTCTTTAGCAATTATTAATCGATTAATTGACGATCGAGAGATACTTTGTGGTTTCCTACCTCAGAAATTAGTGAGACATAATTCTACCAAATGAACTAAATCGATGGGTTCAGATCACCCCAATGAGACAAATGGGACTAATCAATCCGGACTTAGCAAATTTGAGCAAACAACTTTGATTCAGTAAGTTCGGGTGATAAACTACTCGAAGAAATCGTATACTAACCCATCTGTCAGATAATTTGGTATTCAAATTTATGCTCACTCTACTAAGCTACTTCGCCTTTTTGATGTCTGTATTAACTTTGACCTTAGTCTTATTTGTTGGATTGAGCAAGATTCAGATTCTGTGACTTACAATTATTCCATAGAATCTAGATAGAAGGGGAGGAGATAAAGAAGGGGGGCCCCGCCGGCACCTAATAATTCATTGCACTTATCAATTGCCGTTTGGTTGGCGCGAAAATCCACCTTGGTAAGTTTGGTAAGTATTTATATCAGACATCTATAAACTAGAATGGTTGAAGCATCACTATCGGGAATTGTGTCGGGTTCGATTCCGATAACCCTAGCTGGATTATTTGTAACTGCATACCCACAATATCGACGCGGCGATCAACTAGATATTCGGTAGAATCTAAGAAATGTCGCATCTCAGATATCAAACAAGACTTCCAAGACGTTGACTTGGAAGAAAGATTAGCAAATATTCATCTAGCAATTCTTTTTTATTGTCCATTATTTTATCGTTTCTAGAATTTGGTTGAAAATATTTGTCTCTCTAAGAGAAACATACATGAGGGGCTGCTTCGGCGACAACAATTTTGCTGCCTTCATTTTTCAATGATTTCGTATTTGATACATATTACTTATATTGAGTAAGCGGTATTAGGCACGCCCTGCAGGATTCGAACCTACGACATCGGGTTTTGGAGACCCGCGTTCTACCGGACTGAACTAAAGGCGCCCCCTTTCTACTTCCGGGGTCGCTTTTTTTTTTTTAAAAAGGGGAGAGTAGCGCAGCTTCCCTCCTCACGGAGTGAGGAGGAAGTTAGGGGTGAAGTAGGAATTAGAAATTTTCTTTCTCTTCGTAAATAAAAAGTTGGCGAGACGGGAAGTCCTATCCCCGAAGCTTGGTGCTTGGATCGAAAATAGGGATGACGGGATTTGAACCTGCGACATTTTGTACCCAAAACAAACACGCTACCGAGCTGCGTCACATCCCTACTAATCCCGATTTGCTACTGGTATCATTGATCCAATGTTACTTTATTCAATTTATTATAACCGGTAGCTGTAGATACCGGCTACCAGCAGAAGTGAAATTTATTTCTTGGCAGAAAGTTGTCTCTCCTCACTCCGTCTAATTTTTAATTTTTTTTCCTCAATTTCCATCGATATTGCGGGTGTTAGTACAACTAATATCGAGTACTTCGAAGTTATAAGTCTTTCATTTATGGAAATTAATTTACAAGTTGTAAATTTCTAAGTTGTAAATTATTGTTTCTCCAAAAGTAAGATGAAAAAGTAGAGGAGGAATAAAGACTAAGAGGTAGAGAAATAAACATTTAAACAGAAGGGGGATTCTTGATGCAACATGTGAAGATATACCTCTCTACGGCTCCCGTCGTAGCTGCAATATGGTTTGGCTTGTTAGCTGGTTCCTTAATAGAAGTTAATCGCTTCTTCCCAGATGCTTTATTATTTCCGTTTCTTTGATCCGGAGAACTAACTACAAAACGACCAGGCAAATCGAAGAAATCGGATAAATAAATTTATGTCTTGCGAAACGACTAGCGCGTAACCGAGTTATTGATGGGGGTGGGGGAGCTAAAATTTAATTCAATATTGTTAAAACTTTGCGAGTAGTCCGTTCAAACACATTTGGATCTATTTGTGACCCTCCCCCTCAGAAGAAGAAAACCTTATCTTATTACGATGCAATTGATTTTATGACTAAAAGTAAAGATGCGAGGGTAACCACTGCTTTAGTGCGTACAACCTGTACTAGCAAAGAGGCTGACGGCAAATCCACGGGTATTTCTCGATACACCACACGTAAGAATCGTCGTAACACACCTACTCGGCTAGAATCAAAAAAGTTTTGTGTCTGTTGCCACAAACATACTCACCATAAAGAACTAAAAAAATGAAGGATATTTCTGATTAATTGGTAAGTGATCAATATTAAACTGCATTGGTAGTCACAAAAAAATATCACGAATAAATTTAAACGATCTCTCCGTAGACGTTCCCCGTCTATTCGCTCCGATGAAGCTATTGATTACAAAAATACGAGCCTACTTCGTCGATTCGTCAGTGAGCAGGGAAGAATCCTATCGAGACGAATGAATAGATTAACCTCCAAGCAGCAGCGTTTGGTAGCTATCTCCATAAAGAGAGCCCGTATTTTGGCTTTGCTACCCTTTTCAAATAACGAAAATTAGGGAATTTCAGAAAATCGACTTCTGGGGGATTTTCCAACTCGGCAACTAAGAATCTCTCGCGGAAGCGGTGTTATTGAATGTTTTCGAGTTGAGTCAAACTGATGTCTATAATATGTCTATAAGATAGTGTGTCCTTCCGTTTGTTTTTTCTTCTCTATTTTTTCCCTGTGATAGATCCGCAAATAAACCCGTCCTCTATTTCTGGCCTCTCCGTTTAATCCGGAGAGGCTTAACGCCGCATGCGCATGTCAATCTTTCTCGTTATTAATTTTTCGTATGGGTCTGGAGGAACAGTAAGCATCTGGAGTAGCTACTTGTGCGAGTGTCTTGCGATTCAGAAAAATTTGATTCTCAAACAAATTATGAATCATCGAACTGTACGTAATTCCATTTTTCCGCGCTGCTGCATTAATCCGAGCGATCCACAGACGACGAAATTCTCTCTTTCGGTTGTTTCTATCTACATAAGCATAAGCCAATGCCCTCTTCTCTTGTTGGTTCGCCGTTCTAAATAATCTGGAGTGAGCCCCTCGAAACCCGGATGCAAAATCGAGAATGTTTTTGCGATATCTACGAGCTGTGGATCCCCGTTTTACTCTGGTCATTATAAGTATAGCCTCACAGAAAATTATTTTTTCGTCTGAGAAATCCATTTATTCCCGGGCTCCGCTACTCCCTCAAATAGTTTCGTTTTAATATCTCTTATTTAGAAATATCAATATAAAAATATCAATTTAGGGGAATAAAGAAGCTGTGTTATACTGAAACGTACCTCATCTGAAGAGATGAAGATCCCAGAGATAGATTTAGGTTTTAGTCGCACTACGTGCGGTGACATACCACGACTTCAAATTCGTAGAGGGTCGTAGGTAGTTGCTTCATTAATATTGGTAAATTAGTCGGCTGTGACAAATTTTTGTTCCCGTCTTCTCATCTGGTGTAATAAGTAGAGATTCCGGCAGCTTTGGCTACTCCGACTTTCCCCCACGTAAATACTCCTGTACAGGTTGGATACCCCAACCGCATCTGGTTATCTGTCAGTAAGCAGTACGTTGTACCGGAGATACTACGGATTCCGCTGTTTCCGTGGTCAATTTCTTGTGGTAGCCGGGTCCCTCCTATATACCGGAGCCTAGGCTTTTCCGAAGATAAGAAAAGCGAAACTGCTGTTGGCGAGTCGCATGATCGTCAATATTTAACTCATCCCATTAAGCTGGGCTTTCCCACTTCCATTTCTTATTTGTCTCGAAAGAAATCATATGTATAGTAACGGTATTTTACGCTGGAGATTGGCGGAACAGCTGACCCGCATTTATTACCATCGCAATGGGATTGGCAAAAGAGGTATAGAAGTTGATATCATCCGCTTGGCTTCGCTTAATAACTCAACTTTATTATCATCGATTAATTTTTATCGTCCCAAATCAAAATGATCGGATTTGCACCGATTTAAACCACGAATTCCTATTTCTTATCGAAACAGATGGATTATGGATTTATCCCTATTTCATAGGGGGATTATCTCACAACATCAACCCCTTAATGTCTTAGGTTTCCGATCCGAACGGGTCACACATACACCCTAGTGCACACACCTCTCCGTTGGGGGCATCCCCGAAGGGCGGGGGATTTCGTCCCACTCTCCAACCGTTGTCTCGCTTTTCTAATAAGTTGTTGATTTGTTGGCACGTTCGAAGACGCAGAAATTTTATTCGGTTCAAAATATTCTCAACCATTTGGGAAAACTTGCTATATCTCGGTCTCCAACAATCAATCTTCACGGGATTCTTTTTTTTGAAGCACGAAAATAAACTTCGAGGATTTGCTTCTCCTTCCAGATGGATGAGTAGCTCGCTGAACGGATAAACATGGAACTGCAGGAAAAAAACTTTTCTGAATGAAGAAAATTTACTTCCCTCCCGCAAGTCTCAGTTACTTCCCACCCATCTAATCTTTAGGTTGACGCGTTTTCCAACGCTACGGGGTCCGCAACGCCGTAATCCTGGGCTTCTTCTGCTGACGGAAAAATGTCTCTTTCCATGTCTTCAGGAATTACCCATAAAGGTTTACCAGTTCTTTGGGCATATACTTTGGTTATGCAATCGCGGAGTTTCGATGCTTCTTCTGCCTCCATAACGCATTCCCCAGCTTGTCCGTCATAATACGAACTAGCGGGTTGATGAATCGTTACCCTAATTAGATGACTCTGGTTAAGTCCAACCGTACGAGCAAATTCCCTTGCATACGGCTATACTTCCGGTGGGGCAACAGAGTCTGTAACCAGTAGTTAAACATTAATTCTCTGTCTCAAAATAAAAATTTACTTCGTTGTAAAGCCTATTCTTCTCGCAATACTGTGAGGATGTGGGAAGAGTATCACGAGATCATACCATCCTTTCTTTCAGACGTATTATGATGGTTCCGTCGCTGTAGCGCATCAGCAATCCCAGAGTTTGCTATATATACTCTCGATGGACAACAAAATTGACATCGCTTAACTCTTTTATTTCTACAAAAATAAAATTGAAGTTTAATAAATTATGTAGATTCAATGTTTCATACAATTTATGACGCTAGTATATATTGATTTCGATCCAGAATGAATCTACTACAAGTCAAGAAATTTATTTCGATTCACTTTACCCCCTCAGCGTCTTATTATTTCATAATTGGATGTTTATGGGAGGAATCGCCAAGTAATAATTGCCATGCTACTGTTACCCCAATTAGGCGAAGGCAAAGTTTTAATCCGCACAAATCATTGGCGCCAAGCGTGAGGTGGTGCTATACGTCTGGTTATTTCTCCCCCAGCCGGAATGGAAGATCCCATTGAAGCAGCTAGTCCCATGCAAATAGTATGTACATCTGGTACGACAAATTGCATCGCGTCGTAAGCAGATATTCCGGCTAATACTGCACCACCGGGTGGATTTACATACAAGTACATATCTTTGGCTTGATCTTCCCCATTTAGATACATCATGATACCGATAAGTTGATTGGCAATTTCGTCATCGACCTGTTGACCCAGAAACAGAAGTCTTTCCCGATAAAGACGATTGATTGGGATAGGTTTCCGGGACCCCCACCCCGCCCCCCCCCTGGAACCGTATAGGTATTGTTAGATACATACGGCTCTGCCAGCTTTTACGTCAAATTGGTGTAAGGATAAACTTTTTCTTTCGTTTCTGACCCCACCCATATTATAGCTTCCGGTTCAAGTTTGCCTGGCCCAGCTTTTCCACCTCCTGAACCACTTCGTGACTGGTGATCGGTGAATTCACTCCAGCATGTTAACTTTTCCCCCCTGTACCAGTGCATTTCTGTTCGTGGTTGAGTCTTTTTAATGTAAAGAGTCTTTGGGTTCATCTTCTACCCCGGAGGTTGTGGGGTTCCGACCGCCATTTGTACATACGGAACAAATAGTTTTACTTCCCTTATGCATATTCCCACACTTTATGTATGTAAAATATTTGCAAAGAAAAAAATCTATTTAAATTTTTTCATGTTCTGGTTTCCATTTCATAGTCATTTTGACTACGATTGATTTTTAGGATCTAGTAACCGGAGCCTAAGCAATCTGTTTATTCCAACTAGCCATGGATTCTAACGACTACCAAACTTATTGACAGATTTTTCTCACGCATTTGGCTACTGATAGGTTAGTCAATTCCAAGCGAGATAGAGACAAATCAATCAGGTAGGAGATGGTGGAAGTGTATTCCGTCCGACTCGACGCACCTGACAAGTCGCACTATACGTCAACCCAAGCTGCATCCTCTTCCCCAGGGAGACGAAAGGGTACCTTTGGAACACCGATTGGCATATAAAAACTACCGAGATAGATTGTAATTACCTCCAAATTGGGGACGTAGAAGCCAAAAAGGAGCTTATGTCATATTATAACACACTTGATGAAGACGAACGACGTGGATGGAAAAAGTCGTACTTTTTTGCAGATATTAACAGACTCTGATGGGACCAATCTCTACATTGTTATATAAAGTACGTAAATGCTAAAATATCCATGCCCTCATCTGCTCCTGAAAGAAAAACTACTGGCTTATCTCACATTACTGCGTGTTTTGTACAAACAATTAGGTAAAACGGGAGAACAGAACTGCTTCTAATCACGAACCAAAATTTTGATTTGTGTATCTCATATAACAACTTTTATCTCGTCTATTTATAACTTATGACGCAAGCCGGTATTGCAAGAAAGTTACGTAGTGGTCATTCATCTCCAATATCCAAGAAAGGGGTTTCCCACGGGTTTGCCTCGGTATCGCGTTCATACCGTCGTATTAAACGATCCCGGTCGTCTGATTTCCGTGCATCTGATGCATACTGCTTTGGTCTCTGGCTGGGCGGGTTCAATGGCTTCATATGAACTAGCTGTTTTTGACCCATCGGATCCCGTTCTTGATCCCATGTGGAGGCAGGGTATGTTCGTCATTCCATTTATGACTCGCATTGGAATAACGAAGTCGTGGGGAGGCTGGAGCATCACCGGGGATGCCGCAACTGATGCGGGTATCTGGAGTTACGAAGGAGTAGCCGCAGCCCATATTATACTATCCGGTTTGTTATTTCTAGCCGCTATCTGGCACTGGGTGTATTGGGACTTGGATCTGTTTCGCGACGATCGCACGGGAAAGCCATCCTTGGATTTACCAAAAATATTTGGAATCCACTTATTTCTTTCAGGAGTACTTTGTTTTGCGTCTGGAGCATTTCACGTAACAGGTTTGTTTGGTCCCGGTATTTGGATATCAGATCCTTACGGATTAACCGGAAAAGTCGAACCCGTAGATCCAGCTTGGGGGGCTGAGGGTTTCGACCCATTCGTCCCGGGCGGAATAGCCTCGCACCACGTAGCAGCGGGAGTTTTAGGTATACTAGCGGGTTTGTTTCACCTCAGTGTTCGTCCTCCCCAACGGTTATACAAGGCTTTACGTATGGGAAATGTCGAAACCGTGTTGTCTAGCAGTATTGCTGCCGTATTTCTTGCCGCTTTTGTGGTTTCCGGAACTATGTGGTATGGCTCCGCCGCTACTCCAATCGAATTGTTTGGCCCCACCCGCTATCAGTGGGATCAGGGGTATTTCCAACAGGAAATAGACAAACGAATACGATCAGGTAAAGCCGAAAATCTAAGTCTATCCCAAGCTTGGTCGAAGATTCCGGAAAAATTAGCTTTCTACGACTACATCGGTAATAACCCCGCCAAAGGCGGATTGTTTAGGGCAGGTGCAATGGACAACGGAGACGGAATAGCTGTTGGTTGGCTAGGCCATGCCGTCTTCAAAGATGGAGAAGGCCATGAACTTTTTGTACGCCGTATGCCAACCTTTTTTGAAACATTTCCCGTAGTCTTGGTAGATGGCGAGGGCGTTGTGAGAGCTGATGTACCATTTAGACGAGCGGAGTCAAAATATAGCGTCGAGCAAGTCGGTGTAACCGTAGAATTTTTCGGTGGTGAGCTAGATGGTGCTAGTTTCAGTGATCCAGCCACGGTCAAAAAATATGCCAGGCGCGCCCAATTGGGTGAGATCTTCGAATTTGATCGCGCCACTCTAAAATCGGATGGTGTTTCTAGAAGTAGCCCGCGGGGTTGGTTCACTTTCGGCCATGCCACGTTTGCCCTCATTTTCTTCTTCGGTCACATTTGGCACGGTGCTAGAACCTTGTTCAGGGATGTTTTTGCTGGTATCGACCCCGATTTGGATGCCCAAGTTGAATTCGGGGCATTTCAAAAGTTGGGGGATCCAAGTACTAAAAGACAAGCTGTTCAAAAGATTTTTTCTTACTTATCCTATCAAATTAATATTTATCTCAGGTTAGTTACAGAAATAGACTGAGTTTCGAAGTAATAATTGTTTCACCAAAACTTAATAAATTAATTTAATTGAATAGTTTCGAATACATCGAAGCCAAGCGAAAAAAAAAGTTCGAGGAACTACAAGTTTCCCCCAGCCCAATTAGTATGAAAGATTTCTATAAAATACCACTATTACGGCCGAATCCATGGAAGCACTGGTTTACACATTTTTGTTGGTAGCAACTTTGGGTATAATATTTTTCGCCATTTTCTTTCGGGAGCCCCCCAAAGTACCTAGCAAGGGTAAATGAAAAGCTTTCTTCGATTTTAATTTTTTTTTTCTTTATATTACTAGAGAAGCAGATTTTGTTGTATCAGCAAAATCATGAATATAAGGAAAATTCAGTTGATTAGAGACCTTCCTTTTTAATTTTGCGAAGGAAGGTCTACCAGTCCGACTAATCTTCATGTTCCTCAAAAGGATCTCTGAGCTCTTTGGCGGGTTGACCGGAAGCGGTATACAAAGCGTAACCGGTGAGGCTAACGAGTGAACAGGATATAAAGATAGTGACCGGAGTTGCGGTTTCCATTACCGTATAACCCAAATAAAAATATTAATTACCACTTTACTTGCTACAATAGTATACAAAGTCAGCAAATTTCAATCAATTGAGCAGGCTCTATGGCTACAAAAGTTATTGACGACACCCCCAAAGGTAAACCCAGAATCAGTTTCTTGGGAATGATTTTGAAGCCGCTTAACTCAGAATACGGAAAGGTTGCCCCCGGCTGGGGAACTACTCCCTTGATGGGTTTTTCCATGGCTTTATTCGCAGTATTCCTAGTTACTATTTTGGAAATTTACAACTCATCCGTTTTATTGGAGGGTATTCCAATTAGTTGGTAGAACAGCTCTGAACCCCGCTGCTGCAATAACAACAGCCGGGGGTTCGCAGATGGATACTTGACCAGAAATCAGAAAGGGAGTTAAATCGCGCAAACTGTTCTTCAAATGTTTTTACAAGACGATACAATAATATGGGTGTGTGATTCGTTGCAACTAGTCTGGTTCAATAAATAACCAATCTCTTCTTTAAACAGATTTTATTTTACCAGATCATTGGTATCTCGCCAGGTAGCAGTCGAGTTACTAGTATCCGAAACGCGAGAATCTTATATTTAGTTCTAAAGCTCAAACTATGATTAATTTGCATCAATTTACCACTTAAATTTCGTGACAAAGTTGTTATCTGATCTTGCCGACTCGGCACTGTACCGGAAAATTGTCATACCAATGAAGTACGTTTTAGCTGGGGTTGTTTAGCAAAGTTTGTAGGTAGAGAAAAAGGAGCCGCGCGGGGTTCGGGGTTATGGAGGAGTTGCCGCCCGTTAGGTCCTCCTACCTAAAAAAAAAATTTCTCGAGGTATGGTAGAAATCTAAGGTTTCGTGGATGCAAATAAAAATCAGATCGGAACGAGGTAACCTCTATCCATTTATCCACCCCCCCCTTTTTTCTTACGGGGGGGGGGGGGGGGGGTAGATACGTCGATAAGATTAAAAGATTTCCCAAGACGCTAGTACTACTTATTTTCAATTCGGAAATAAAAGCTAACGTGAGATCGAAGTAAAATGTATTCCCGCCTTTTCCAAGGCTGGATCGCCTCCTCTCCCATTAATAAATAGGAGATATCAAGAGTCTGCCGTCGTTTCCTACTCCTTCACTCGAGTAACTACTAATGGAATGGGCGATGCTCAAACATGTTTGCTTAAGCTGTGTGAGAAAAAAGTCTCATGTACAGTTTACGAAGAGGGAGTTGACAAAAAGGGCTTACCTATCTCGCTAAGGTATATGATTGGTTCGAGGAGCGTCTAGAAATTCAGGCAATTGCTGACGATATTACTAGTAAATATGTCCCTCCACATGTGAACATATTTCATTGCTTGGGGGGAATTACGTTGACCCGTTTCCTGGTTCAAGTAGCCACCGGTTTTGCCATGACCCCTCATCATCGCCCGACTGTTACAGAAGCTTCCTATCCAGTTCAATATACAATGACTGAAGTTAATTTTGGTTGGTTGATTCGGTCTGTTCATCGGTGGTCAGCAAGTATGACGGTTTTAATGATGATTTTGCATGTATTTCGTGTTTATCTCACAGGGGGATTCAAGAAGCCCCGCGAATTGACTTGGGTTACTGGGGTTATTCTAGCTGTATCAACCGTCTCTTTTGGTGTAACTGGATATTCCTTACCTTGGGATCAAATTGGTTACTGGGCTGTTAAAATTGTAACCGGCGTACCCGAAGCTATTCCCCTGGTAGGATCCTCATTAGTAGAGTCATTACGAGGAAGTGCTAGTGTCGGCCAATCAACATTAACTCGTTTTTATAGTTTACACACTTTCGTGTTGCCGCTTCTTACTGCTGTTTCTACGCCAATGCATTTCCCAATGATCCGTAAACAAGGCATTCCGGGCCCTTCACGATTTATCCAGGAATCAGATATTGTAAATCTCCGCCGCCGTATCAGTAAATGATCTCAAATTTCAGTTCCTTAAGGGGTTGTTGTTCCGTTGCCGCCGATACCTACTACTAACTCAAACGATAAGTTATTTGGCGGATTTAGTTAGTGTCTCGGACTACCGGGACAGAACGATGGAAGCACCAGAGGAAAAAATTTGGATTATGGGAGTGTGTGACTTGTATCGAGACGTGTAGGCTATGCAGATGTCGAGTTAGATACTGCTGCAACCAAAGGTGTGTCTCTCTTCCGACCTTTCTTTGGGACTAAGATTCGAAACCTGGATATAAAAACATCTCTCTCGAACTGAGAAAGTTGCTTGGAGAATTTTTCCCATGATCGAAAATTTTTAAAGACCTCGTAAAACCCTATATATCCAATTAGGATTGTGTGAAGCTTTTGAACATACGGTTTTTAATACGATGCATACATTTCTTTCGCATCAAGAGCTAATTGTTTGCAGGGATAGCCGTTGGGGTAAAAAAACGATCTAAAGATATATATATATATAGCCGAAGTTGTAACAAGTTGAGATCCTATACGGGTTGTAGTTCGCAAGTATCTTGTATAAACTTGCAGTGACGCAATACGTGTGTATGGGATACGAGATAATCCGCGAAGCTTTATTCCGTCATTGAGCTGATTCGGGTGAGAAGCCATGTCGCGGAATAACTCCTTTCCGCGCCCGTTTTTTACTTATTCGCCAACCTAACTGTTGCGAAATGAGGTAATTATATATTGGCTCGAGCCGTATGAGGGAAAATTCTCACGTTCGATTCTTATGGGGGAACGGGAAGTCCACCCTAATAACAAAAAAACCTGACCTGAACGATCCTGTCTCGAGAGCGAAATTAGCTAAAGGCATGGGACATAATTACTACGGGGAACCCGCTTGGCCCAACGATCTCTTATATATATCTCCTGTAGTAATCTTGGGAACCATCGCATGTACCGTAGGTTTGGCTGTTTTAGAACCATCAATGATTGGCGAACCGGCAAATCCGTTTGCAACTCCTTTGGAGATATTACCCGAGTGGTATTTCTTTCCCGTATTCCAAATACTTCGCACAGTGCCCAATAAACTACTAGGTGTTCTTTCAATGGCGTCAGTACCCGCAGGTTTGTTGACCGTTCCTTTTCCCGAAAATGTTAATAAATTTCAGAATCCGTTTCGGCGCCCAGTAGCCACAACAGTCCTTGCAATTGGCACCGTGGTTGCTATTTGGTCAGGTATTGGAGCAACTTTACCCATAGATGGATCTTTAACTTCGGGACTGTTTTAGTATTTCCCTATCCCCTATGTAACCTGAAAGATATTTAGATTTAGTCTAGGGAGCAATCGCCAGCCCCCGGGCTGGGACAAGACTTCCCTAGACTTAGTGATTTTCGAATCGAAAATATCAAATTATTTAGATAATCGATTTCTATCTGTTTACGCCGAAGTAGTTGAGAATCAAATTTTATTTTACAAATTTTGGTTTACCCATTTTTATTCTTCCAAAACCCCTGTAAATAAAAGTGCGATACACGAGATACAAGATCATTTAAAGAAAAAAAGCAAATGAAACAATTTGGCTTTTCCCACCTGTTTACACTAATTAATATGCAATTCATTTTTGGGTAATTCTACCGCGAAATGCTCCCACAAAGATTTTGACACCTGATCTACAGATTTCTGTCCAAAACTTTTCATTTTTGACGAGTCTTCTCGGCTATAATTAAGCAAATCAGCTATTGTGTGTATTTTGGCCTTTTTGAGACAATTAAAGGCTCTGGCGGGTAGCTCTAGTTGGTCAATAAACGTATTTTTGGAAAGCTTTCCCTCTAGTTCATTCACATCAGAAATTTGTGAAGATGATCCCGCCGAAGCAGAAGAACTTTCATCATCTCCGGGATAGAGATCGGAGACATCTTCGCGTCTCATGTGCAAAAAAGGGGTTGACAAGTCTATTAGTTTTTTGGAAGCCTCGTTAATTGCCTCGTCTGGGGTCAGGCTACCATTAGTCCATATTTCAATGAATAATGTTTCTCGCGTCGCTCTACCACTTCCAAATAAATGTACGCTATAATTTACGTTTCGAACAGGCATAAATACGGCGTCGACGGGAAATTCTCCACCTATACATCCATTTGAATTTTCTATGCGATATCCGCAATCTTTTTCAATTTTCGATTCAATATTTACAGATATTGGTTGGGTAGTAGTAACTATATACTGCGAATCATCAATTGCTTTGACGGAGGGTGGCAGTGATGTATCACCCGCAGTTACTTCTTTGGGGCCAGTTACAGATGAAACTGCTTCTTTAACATCATTAGAATCACTCCTAGGTGCAATTTCCTTTAGATTAACTAAGACATCATGTATTGTCTCTTAAATACCCGTTATTGTGGAATACTCGTGCAAAACTCCGTGAAACCTTGCACATGTTATGCTCGCCCCTCGAACCTCTTCTAACAAAGCTCTACGCATGGCAATTCCCACAGTACTCGCTTGGCCCCTCTTGAAGGGAGATATGGCGAAACGACCATAATGAAGCCGTCTACTTTCTATCTTAGACTCAACGCATTTCCACTGAATTGCTTGGGTAGGGGTCGGTGTTTCACACGTAAGCATAAAGAAATCCCCCTTTAGTTTCTATATAACTACTGGTCAGACACGTCTTTTTCGGGGGGGTCGGCACCCATTATATGGCATGGGGGTCACATCACGTACGAAACTGAGGATTACGCCGCTTCGGCGAATAGCCCGTAAAGCGGTGTCCCTTCCCGGACCGGGTCCACTCATCGTAATCTCTGCCTGCTTCATACCCCGATCCATTGAAGCACGGATAGCATTTTCTGCCGCAGCTTGGGCGGCAAATGGTGTACTTTTGCGCGTACCCCTGAATCCGCAGGCACCAGCGGAACACCGGGGAGCCACTTATCCCCGAACGTCCGTGACAGTAATAATGGTATTGTTGAAACTTGCCTGGATATGGGTAACCCCCTTTTGGACTCCGCGCTTCACCTTGCGTGAACGAAATTTCTTTGAATTACCCGACACAGTTGATTGATTACTCATATTCGAAGGCTGTTGTTAATTGTTATTTGGTTCTACGTATAAATATTTTGACTACCCTTGTCTCTGCTTATGCTTCGGATTGCAACGAATTACCATGATTCGTCCACGTCTACGAATCAATCGACACTTCTCACATATTTTGCGAATGGAGGCACGAATTTTCGTAGCTACAGCCTTAAATTAGTTGGATAAATCTATTGATAGATTTTAGATGCGTTCTCCTTTATTTTATCAAATTGAAATAAAAATTTGAACAGGCAGATAATTACTAGGTAGCGGTACCAACAACAAAATCTATTGATTGCTACTTGTCTGCCTACTTCGAAGTCGGTAAGTGGTACACCCCTTGGTAAGATCATAAGGACTTAATTCGGCTCTTACCCTATCTCCCGGTAATATTCTGATGTAATTCCGTCAGATCTTTCCCGATATGTGAGTCAAGACTTGGCATCCATTATCCAAACACGCTCGAGACATGGCATTGGGAAGCGATTCCGTAACTGTACCCTCCATGTCAATAAGATTCTGCTTTTTCATCATTCGAACTAGATAAACCTCCCGTAATTCATAGATTTCTTTAATAGATTGCTAACTCATCTGATATAGCTAATAGCCATTTAGCTACATAATCGTTTCGGAGACAACTATTTTTATCGCTGAAAAAAGTTTACGAATTACCAGATGTGACATGAAATTTCCCCCCCAATTTTTTTGTGTCGAGCTTCCCGATCTGTAATAAGTCCATGAGATGTTGGTGAAATTGCAATTCCCATACCGCCCAATATTTTGGGAATTTCCCGATGATCGGAATAAACCCTCAAGCCAGGCTTACTGATGCGTTTGATAACTGCAATGTGGGGGTATTTCTTTTTGCCGAGATACTTCAAGCTCACATCCGGAAATTCTTTCCCATTATCCTTATGCTTCGCAGCACTTTTTATGAAACCCTCTTCCGCTGAAATTTGTACGACGCGTGCAGTCATTTTAGTGGCAGGTATCCTGATCATAGCTTTTTTTGTCGTACTGGCATTTCTTATGGCAGTAGGTGCTGTGGAGATGGTGTCGCTATTCGTGAAATATCAATCAGTAGTTGTTGTAATTAGCAATGTCAGAATGATTCCTAACCTCTTTTCTTCTTGCGCTTCCTCTGATTTGATTTTGTGTATTCGGGATATTTAGATACACTTGACAAAATTTCAAGCCGAATTTTTTATAAAAAATTCGGCTTGAAATTTTGTCAAGCCGACAACGCTAAATCATATAACCGATTCATTTCTGCAAAACCTCGGGGGCTAACGAGACTATTCTGGCAAAGTTGCAATCTCTCAATTCCCTAGCTACTGGGCCAAAGATTCTAGTCCCTCTGGGATTTCCTTCCTGGTTGACAACGACAGCCGCATTGTCGCCAAATACGAGAATCATTCCATTACATCGCTTTATCCCTTTACGAGTACAAGCTGCCACCGCCCTAACCACTTCTGACCTTTTTAGAGACATATTGGGTACTGCTTCTTTGACTACAGCAATTGCGACGTCACCCGTACCTGCATATTTGCGGTTGCCTGTTCCCAACACTCGGATACACATCAATTTTCGGGCCCCGCTGTTGTCTGCCACATCTAAATAGCTTTGAGTTTGAATCGTTTGGTAATCGAGAATAATAATAGGTTTATCTGTAGTATATTCGGGTGGGAAAAAATTGATTCTGCAATAGAAAATGGGATAATAAGTGAATCACTTCTTTCGTGATTAATCTAACCCAAAAAGTAAAGTGTATCTGCTTTAACGACTATTGGGATGATGCCTCAGTCCCCCAGCTTCAGACATGACATTGCCACTATCGTCACCGCTACTTTGAAGTTGAGTCACTTGTGTTTTTTTAATCTACTTGTTTCTAACAATTATCACGATTCTGCGTTAGTTATTACTCGAGTAAGCACGGGCATTTTGTGAGCAGCCATAGCCATGGCAGCTTTGGCTACATCTTCTGATACGCCACTCAATTCATGAATTATTCGGCCTGGTTTAATTGCGGATACCCAGTATTCCGGAGATCCCTTTCCCGATCCCATACGTGTTTCGGCAGGTCTCATGGTAATGGGTTTGTCGGGGAAGATGCGTATCCACAGCTTTCCACCTCGACGAGCACAGCGCGTTATTGACCTTCTTCCCGCCTCTATTTGTCTAGCCGTAATCCAAGCAGGTTCGAGGGCCTGGAGAGCAAATTTTCCGAAGGAGATGGTGTTGCCACGACTAGATATTCCCCTTAATCTTCCTCTATGTTGTTTACGATATTTAGTTCGTCTGGGGTTACAGTCGATGCCGACAGAATTTATCAATCTCTGATACAGAACCGGACATGAAAGTCGCCTTTCAACCGGCTCCTCATGAATTCGATACCATTTTTAATACTTCGCAAACTCACTAACTATTTCTATGTCGTCTTCCCTTTCTTTTTTATTACGATTTTCATTCTATTTATAAGTAGCGGTTTAGATATTACTTGGTCCCAAATCCACGGGCGAGAATATGCTCGATCTTATAATTTTTATTCTTACTTTTGGTATGTGGGCTTCTCTCGCCATCCCGTCCACCGAATCTCGATATTAATTAATTGAATGAAGGAAATTCGGAAGTCCCCTCGTTCTTTCAGTCTCTTAAAGCAAACGTTTTGGTTCTTCCCCAGCGGCGGAGCTTTTCACTCTATATCAATTTCACCGAGTCAACGTTCCCAGCATTAATTGACTCGTAGCTCTATTTCAAATATTGACAATTTGGCAATTGTGCTATATCACGCAACTTTTTCGGAGTTAATCGGTTAACCACACGATTTCGATAGTAAAAACTTCAATTATTCTGATTTCTACTTCTCGAAATAGTCATAAATCGATGATGTTCTTGGCTTTCCCCAAAAAAAATTTCATGGGTAGAAATTTCATTTGTGATGAGATAACCTCGCCCCGCCTTCGGTATTCCCTTATTTAGTACTCGAAAACAGAGGGCTTATTACTCAATCAATTAGTTTTTTTTATGGATAGAGAGATGTTGTTTGGACGAGTCGCACACTAAGCGTAGCAAAGATCTTTTGGGGTTTAGAATGAGAAGTAGTGAAACTGTAATAGGATGAAGCTGCCCTAGGTTGCATCAAAATTCACTAGATAGTTTTTCTTTCATTGGGTGGGGATCACCCAGTACCCCGAAAAATCCAGGTCTTTATGCCTAAAACCCCATGAATCGTCTGAGCCGGGTGGTGGGAATAGCCTATACGGGCTTTAATGGTTTGTAGAGGCACCCTGCCTTCCCTAGCCCATTCAACCCGAGCCATCTCACTACCATTGAGGCGTCCGGCTATTTGTATCTTAATACCTCTATCGCTAGTTCTTGCAACCAATTCAATAGCTTTTTTCATAGTTCGTCGAAAAGGAACTCTATTTCTTAGTTGTGAGGCAACATGCTCCGCCAATATTTTTGGTTCCCCATATGGCTGGGTGATACTACTTAGTATTACTCTGAGCTTCCGACTTTCTATTCCTAAGATATTTTCGATATCGCTCTTCATTTGAGTAATCCCCAAACTTTGTTCCTCAATGAGTAAATCGGGAAACCCTGTATGTATGTCAACCCGAATAAGATCCGTTTTTCGTTGGATTTCGATATGTCCAACCCCGCCATAGCTTGTGGCGTCCCTCACATGTTTTGCAATATACTTTTCGACGGAGTAGCGTATTTGTCTATCCCCTTCAAGAAACTTTGGATAATCTTTTGTTTGCGCGAACCGATGGGAATAATGCTTCTAACTTGCACCGAGTCGAAAACCGAGTGGATGAATCTTTCGTCCCGTATCTATTTATCCTCAACTCAATATTAGATTATTTTCTACCTAGTTGTTTCTTCATAGTTTTCTTTAACCTCTCAGCATGTTCCAATTAACGAGCATTTTTTCTGGGGTTATCTTCCCACCTACCCGACAAAATTTGAGTTTAACTTAATTGTTACTTCACAAGTAGGTTTCTTTATCGGATAACCCCGGCCTTGAGCTCGAGGACGAAACCTTTTCAAATATCTAGAATTATCGACTCAGGCCTCACTAATGAACAAATCGGATTTATTCAATCCAAAGTTGGTATTGGCGTTTGCCGCTGCGGAAAGAATCAATTGCGATATGAGATAACACGTTTTGTAAGGCATAAATTCGGGTAATACAAGTGCTTCTCCGTACGAACAACCCCGGATTCGGTCGGTAATCCGTCGTATTTTGATAGCTGACGCGCGTATATTTTTTCCCGAAGCTCGCGCCCCAATTCCTGATTTCTTATTGTTTCTCATGAAGTATAATTTCCTAATTATCGACGGGATCCCCTATCACTTTTTGCATGTCCCCTAAAATTCCGGGTGGGTACAAATTCCCCCAGTTTATGACCCACCATGCGATCGGTTACATAAATGGGCAGGTGCTCCCGCCCATTGTGAACGGCAATGGTGTGACCGATCGTGATAGGTACGACTGCAGAAGCGCGAGACCGAGTTACAACTAATTTTCTCTCCCTTCGTATATTGAGATTTTCAATTTCTCGTATTAAATGATTAGCTACGGAAGGACCTTTTTTTGATGAACGTGCCATAGCCGATTAGCCCCCCGCTTAATATTTCCATTTATCAATAATCTTTGCGTCGACGAAGTATGAGGGGGTTGCTATATTTCCTCCCCTTCCGACTTCTTTTTCCAAGTGCGACATGCCCCCAGGGGGTTGATGGCTTCCCCCTACCAATCGATGTCCTGCCTTCTCCCCCTCCGTGGGGATGATCCACAGGATTCATAGCTGAACCTCTCACTTTAGGCCGTCTCCCTAACCAGCGCCTGGACCCAGCTTTTCCCAAACCTTCGTTGTTGATATCGATGTTTCCGACCCGTCCTACACTTGCTAAGCAATTTCGAGGTATTAAACGAATTTCGCTGGAAGGTAGTCTTAGTGTAGCTAATTGACCTTCTTTTGCAACTACTTTTGCTGCTGCGCCAGCAGCTCTAACTGATTATCCGCCTTTCCCAGATTTTAATTCTACGTTATGTATAATGGTACCCAAAGGCATTTTGGTTGAGGTAGACCCCCCCCTCCTCTCACTTTTCCTTAAAGGGAAGGAAACGACTGGGGAAGATCCCTTCCCAAACTGTACAAGCTTCTTTCGAAGCATACAGCTTTCCGGATACGAAAATTGGGATTAGGCACCGCTGCTGGGTTTCCGTAGTATCAAATTGATACCTACTGAAGCATAAGCAACTAGTTTCTAGACCATCTTTCCTTATTGTATCCCTGGCTTTTTCGTCCGCACCTGGCTTTATTCCAAGAATCCAGAATTTACCAAGAATTTAGCAGCAGAATTGGTGACTTCGATGATTCGCGTTGGCATTAGTCAATGTCTGGGATAACTTAGGAAATTTTCTCTCTGGCATTGACATAATGTCACTTTTATGTGTCTATTCCGTGTTTTTTTCTATGGCTTCGATGTTGCCTCTGACTGCCAAATCGAGTGTTTTGAATTTGCACTTTCCACCAATATGTACATAAGATGCCCTTTGTCTGTTTGTCGTTCCGATTTTGAGATTATTCACCTGTTTCCATATTATCTTACCTTTGCAAATTGATGTATCATTTAATTGCTCCAGACTTTAGCACGCGCTATTGTCCCTATTTGGTTACCCCAACCAGGTTCACTCCATATTATTCAATAAGTTCGAAGTAGTGCTAGGTTTACGGGCCCAGCCTACAACCCGACTGATTAGTTTCGGAATACGCGAATCAAGTATTCAACCCGCACTCAGAGGTAGGGCATTTCCGATTGAAATGGATGCGTCGGAACTAGACGTTGCGGTATCTCCAACCCCTATACCCCGTGGATGCAAAATGTATCCTTTATCACCATCTGTGTAGTTAATTAAACAAATGAAGGCGTTGCGGTTGGGGTCATATTCGATACTGGCTACTCTCCCAGCAATACCCAACTTGTTTCGCCGAAAATCAATTTTACGACGCAAACGCTTGTGCCCGCCCCCTCTATGTCTACTGGTGATGATTCCCGCACTGTTGCGGCCATTTCTAGACATTTTATGGTAAGTTAATTGCTTGTGAGGCTTGGATTCCGTTGTTTCCCCAAATTGCAGAATGGCCCGGCTCCGGGTGCCTGGAGTATATGCCTCATAGAATCACATGGCCATACTTATTCTTCCCTTTCACGTTTATTCGTAATATTTTATTTGGCAGAAAATTAAAAAATCTTCGAGTATTAGTTTATAAATAGTGGAGTGAGGTAATTAGCTCGAAGTCTAGCAATCATCTTTTTCTTACTCGTAGAATTCAAACTTAATTTACCTCTTCTTTTTCTGTTTGCCACCCGACTACTACTGATGCCCCTCACCTTAACAGCGAAAAATCCTTCAATCCACTTCTTCATTTCAGTTTTAGTCAATTTTGAGTCTACATAAGAAGTATATTGATTTTGCTGTAACAAACTAAGAGATTTTTCCGTAATTAATTGGTTCTTTGATTTTTCCGTAGTATCCTTCTCGCTTTGTCTGTTTTCCTTCAATTCTCTTTGGTTTTTTTACAACTCCTGTATAGTCTACTAGTTTGCCTTCTGTTACTGGCAGCTTTGAATCTATCTGTTTCGTAAGTAGTTTTTCTATTCATTCACTACTTTTCGTCAACTTCCTCCTTCATTTGCATCCAACAGGAGTTGAACCTGTGAATTCGCCAATTATGAGTTGGGTGCTTTGACCGTTCAGCCATGGATGCCTACCAATGGTATTGCCGTCATTTACACAAGATATTATAACATGGCTGGCAAAATCTGGGAACGAAAGAAGTCACAATTTGCATCTCCCGCCGGGCGTGTGTGCCTACCAACTCAACAAGTTGTTTTAGTTGTTGAAAGGATTCCGGTGAAAAATGAAGAAGGACAAACAAGCAATAAAAAATTCGAGGCAAAACTGCTGGTGGGTAATCTAAACAAGTGATGAGGGATTCTTCGAGAAGTTAACAATTAGTCCTCATATTGAATGATTATGAATTATTCAAGGAATAATGGGTTTGAAACATACGCGAGGAAGGTTCTGGGAGCAATATCAGGCGTGAATCTCTTATGAACCAAGAGCCGTGTGAAGTAAGAATTTCATGCACGGTTCTGAATGAGCGGAAAGATCGGAAATCTTCTTTTCGACTCTGACTCTCCTACACCAGTCGTTGCTTTTTTCTCTGTTACCTCTAAAGTAGCAGCTCCAGCTTTATTTACACGACTCTTCGGTCTAATTTTTCCATATCTATCTAATGAGTGGCATATCGTGGTAGGATTATTGGCCACTTCTAGCATGATATTGGGAAATATAATTGCCGTTACTCAAATAAGCATGAAACGTATGCTAGCTTATCCCTCTATAAGCCAAATTGGATATATTATGATTGGAGTACTTGCCGCAGACCCGGAGAACGGTTACGCGAGTATGATAACTTATACGTTTATTTATATCCTCATGAATCTGGGAACTTTTGCTCGTATCACCTCATTTGGTTTACGAACCGGAACTGATAATATTAGGGATTACGCGGGATTATACATGAAGGATCCTGTTCTAACATTCTCTCCGGTTTTACGTTCACCATCCCTAGGGGGTATCCCTCCACCATCCGGTTTTTTCGGTAAACTCCATCTCTTTCGGCATGGATGGAAAGCTGGTTCGTACCCATCAGTTCTGGTAGCGCTCGTCACAAGTGTCATCTCTATCTACTATTATCTCAAAATAATTAAATTAATGTTCACTGGGAAGAATGGAAGGAGCGATGCATCCACAACTTATATACAAAATTCAGTAGTTTCTCCATCAATTTCAATTTCAAAAAGTTCTATTGAAATAGCTATGATCATTCGTGCACTAGCATCAATTCTATCGGGTATATTAATAGATCCCATTATCGGGATCACACGGAATACTTTATTCTAGACTCACTTCAAATTGTGACGCGAACTTTTTTTCTTCCGAACGATTTTTATTAAAAGCCGGTTCTGCTTCTGCTGTCCCAACTAGTCTGTCTCTACAACTTACGAAATAGTTATATCTCCTTCGGTAATTGATCCTGACATTCCCCTATCTAGCTTGTATTTGTCTTTTCGCACCCGGAATCACTTGCTAGGGAAATGATCACTCGTCTATTCCGGGGGAGATATAATTATTTCCACGCGATGCACAGCTGGGGTTGAACAGTGACAACCCATGCTGCTACATCCAAGTATTTAGGCGGAAGGAGAATGCCTCTCTTTCTTGCATCTTCATGTGGTATTATTTGATTGATACCGATTTGCTTACGAGACTTGTCAGGTCGTGAAAAGAAATTCTCTGTAGGAAGAGGGAATCAACCATCCCTTTAGGGATGATTGATTGCGGGCGAGAAGAGATTCGAACCCTCGGCCATCGTCGGTATGAAGTGGAATCCTACCACTCCGTGAAGAGGCAATGAGTAATGAAAAAGGTCCAGGGACCTCGTCTAAACCCGACCTGAGTGGAGTCTCCCAGTTAGTAAATTTGGTAAAGAAGAGATGAAAATTCGGTTCAGCAGTTGACAGGCATATAGATATACCCGTATAATTGGATTGGTGAACGTAACTCCACCGCGTCTCCCTCCTCCGAAAGAAGGGTAGGCATACTATACTCAAAATGTAGTACCGCGTAGTACGGAGGTTCGAATCCTATGCGAGGCGTCCATAGGTCTCGCATTTCTGGAAGAAGTATCTCGACTTCCCGCTTCTCACCAATGGAACTCAAAATTTTTACTTGGTCGATTTCCATGCTTGTCTTCTCGAGTGAAGTAGCACTGGAAATGTATCTCCAACTCGAGAGACGAGTGGGTCCTATCACAGAGATATGTGAGGCAGTAAGTCCCACCTTTTATTTTTATCTTTCCGAACCAAGACTGGGACAGCAAATCCTAACATCCGAAAGGGTTGGAGCGAGATCCGAAACTCAAGGAATAGTCTTACAGATACAGAATAGATATAAAAAAAAAAGAAACAAAAAGAACGACTGAGATATGAAGATTCCTCCCAAAGATTCGAATGTAAATGAGGTGAACCAAAAATCTTAGTAGTTGGTTGTTTGGCGTCTCATCAAACACATAGGGGGTGGGACTCAAAATCCCACCCTTTCCTTGCTTCCAAAGGACTCCAAATCCTTATCCTTTGAGTGGGACTCAAAATTCCATTCATAAGCCAAGTATCTGGTTAGGGGTATCTAACCAGATACTTGGAGTTTCCAATCCAATTTTTGGAATAATAAATTACTGACCGAGCAATAGATGAATAAAATGCTCTTATCTCCTCGCTAGCTATAGCGTAGCTCCCAAAATTACGAGCCGACTCCTCCCGAGACGAAATACAAGATCCGAAGATAGAAGGGAGATTTCATCTGGGTAT